ACTTGGCATGTTTAAACCAGCAGATCGGGTGCGTATGTCTTGATTTGAAAACGATTGGTAAGCTGGGCAGTTTTGAGCTGAGCTTCTATGGTTGTAATAACCTGCCGGTACGGATTCAAGAGAAAGGAAACTGCTATCATATACGTACTCTATATCTATATAACGACGATTTGAAAAAGGTGCCTCCAGAGGCCGGGGAGGTTCCGCCGTCTTAATATAGGAGTGGCCTCCTACCGTATGAAGTAGTTCTGAGGAGCCGGATGATTCGGAGGAGTCAGCTTATTGACTATTGCTGGTTCAGCGATTGGTCGTGCGAAGGTGCTCAAGACGGAAGATCAATTCATGGCGAGACAAAGACCCCTTCTGTCAAGGTTGAGAATGGATTCCTTTCTTCAATGCATTCCACCGGGGCGACTAGGGTACCTTTTTTGTAAGATACGCTCATTCAAGCTCAAGCCAACTTCTATCAGTTCAGTCGGAAGGCAAGAGTCCAGTCTATCAATCCATTCAAGTTTTTGGGGCATTCCTGCATTGGTTGAGTGCCTAGTCGGGGAATCGGTTTCATCTGCTACGCTTTATGCGCCTGGTTCCGGCCAATCCTGTTGGATGGGCGGCAGTGTTGAAAGGTGCAGATCTGTGTCTTCTGGACCTGAGCATGTTTTTCATAGTTGATGCTCTGCTTGGGGAGAAAGAGATGTTAGGCGGGTAGCTATTGTTGGCCCAGGCAAGAGTTGCATGCGGTCGGTCGTCAGATGCCACCGGTTCATCATTCAGACAGATGCGCGATATGTAAGATAGAATGCCCGCCTTTATACAATCCATTTTTGCTTGCCTCTTACCAAAGTTCGTACTAAATGGGCAAAGCTCCGGCTAGGAAAAGAGAGGCGGGGCTAGGGAGGGTGGCATCGCACTATTCCATCCTAGGTGCTGGGAAGGAGAGAATCGACGATTGATTAATCGTTCGATCTCACTCGAGATGCGCCGCCTCTAGACAGTAAAGATATTTGTTGTTGAGTGGGCCAACCATCCCTTACTTGCGAAGACATTTGCTTCCTGCCGTTAGGAAGTCTATCCCCCCGATCCGGACCCCTTAACCCTTAAGTGATAGGAGTGAGGGTCTTGTCTTTGCTCATTTGTCGATCGATATTGAGCCTCAGTGTGAAAGTGCATTATTCAGATAAAAGGCTTCATTCTTGAGAAGCGAAGAAAAGGATGCCGGGTGCGCAGGAACGCCCAATCTATACAAGGGGTTTCCGCCTTCACTTGGTCGTGCTGCTATGATGTAACGTGCAGTCGTCCCGAGGCAGCAGGATGTATGGTGTAGGGCCCCCTTTGATCTCTCCCTTAAAGTCCTTTAGAGATTTCGAGTCGGGAATAGAGCAGTGGCTTATTCGGCGCTATATCACAATTCATTCATTCTCGGGCATAGTTGTTCACGAAAGGTGGCATGGGACATCTGTCGGCGGCGGGAGTCAACCATCCGAGCGAGAGGTCAGACCAATTCCATGAATCCTGGTCCGATCCGAACGGATCTTGTTGAATGAATTGATCCATTGTTGTATGCCTTACTTCTTAGTGAATTTTTTCTTCCTACTTTGACCCGCCGTACTTCCTTTTAGTACTCCTGAGAGATATAGTAGAAACTTTTTGTTATGGTGGAGAGTGGGGAGTGAAAACACCAATGCAGCAGAGAACGACCGCATGAATCGGAATCCACTTATATTAAGACAGACGACCGAGAAAGAAAGGCTCCACGTTCTCCAAGTGGTTGATCTTAGCGTGCTAGCCGCTGCTTCATTTCGTATAGTGATAACGCTTTCTCTTTCTTAGCGCTCCGCCCCCCTTGTATAGTAAGGGGAACTCTGGTTGCGCGGCTTTCTCTTATAGGGGTCTATTTTCTCTGACTTGACTCAGCTTGACCTACTTGACTCAGCGGTTAGAGTATCGCTTTCATACGGCGAGAGTCATTGGTTCAAATCCAATAGTAGGTAAAACCGGCCGAAACCCCTGCTTTTGCCAGCATGACAGCAAGCACGGACTGGCAGCAAGGAGTCAACTGAATGACCAAAGCATCGGTTGCTTCCACTTGTGGCCTTCTTCGACCGCCTTGACACCTTAATATCAAGGAACCCCACCCCCCCCTCTCTTCTTCTCTTCATGTATGTGGGCTGCCTGCCCCGTCCCGAATAGACGAACAAGAACAAGCTGAAGAAAAGCAGCCTTTCGAGGTAGGCTGAAGGTCTTCTTGATTTGATTTGTAATAAAATACCTATTGTGGTAAGTGAACTCTATCTCACTAATGATTCTAAGCGCATTTATTTGCCCTCGGCTCGGACTCATAAGCTTGAACAAGCTCCAAAGATAAGGAAGAGTCACCGAAACCTGAAATGCCAACTTACGAGTCAGTATGAATGCAATCTCATCGAGCCGCTAACCAAGACTTTGAACCTACTTATATATATATTATTTCTTACACAAGAGATCCAGGCTTGGAGTATCTAGGGTAAGGCGAACCATTGGAGTAGGTCCCTGGATTGGGTTGATTGGATTGAGGAAGTCTCTATAGACTCCCTGGGGACTCAGAGCTCGATGTGTACCGCCGGAGAGTGAATAACTGGTGGAAGGACTGTCGATAGCAGGTAGGATATGGATGGTTGTTGGGATACAAGGTAGGAGAGCCAGCCAGGCCAGGAGAAAGAGGTAGTCTTTGACTACCCTTCCTTTTGGAGTTGGCTCTGGAATTCAATTGATAGTAGCCACTCCTCAATCTTCGAAATCTAGTCTAGTCCAGCGATAGAGGACTTGATACTTATCTTCGACAAGCCTCGATCAGGACGAGATCTATAGCAGATGCGGACGATCGATCGATTGTCCGTTTTTGGCTCTGAACTCGATGGTACCCGTCCTTTCCTCACTCTCCGGAGGGAGATGGGTGGATCGTGCTTGTGCTATCAAGCCGACAAATGACTGCTCTTTTCAATGACTGCTTTCGAGCGGTATTCACTTCTTTATTAATTCAAAATCTTGAATGGTTGTAAATAGATTCGCTAGTTGGGTCAATGGGCACTCTTTCACTAGTGATTGTAAGCTAGGTGCCCTTAAATGAATGACAGGAGGGGAAGAAGCTCTAACGGAAGCATCCAATCAACCGGGAATCCCACCTTTCAGATTCTACATCTGCTACTGCTGGAGTGGATAATGCCTCTACTACCTGTGCCAGCAAACAAATACTATAAATAAGAAAAGGCTAGGTGTCCATGCCACCAACCAACTCCTGAAAGAAAAACAAGAGCTTCTCCGGCAAACCACTAGAAGTACCCATCGAGTCGAGCAATGATCCAATACGGAGATGCAAGCTTTCTTTCTGTTTCTGCTATTGGATGTCATAGGTTAGCTCGCAGATTGGTCTTCATTGCGCACCAGCCGGAAGGTGGTTCTATGCTTCTACTCATCCTTCCATCTGTTAGTTCAATTAGTGGTCTAAAAAGGCTTTAGCAACTCGACTGGATGAAGGAGAGGGCCCGAGGTCTCAAGCCTTCCCTCACTTGGTGCATCATTAGTTGGAGCTGGCTAAGCTGCCCATCCCAAGCAGATAGATTAGCTCGTTCTCCTGCCATCTCTCATAGAGCTGAAGGAGGCCGTCCAACCCATCCTATCAGTTCCATCTCGCATTGAGAAACCTGCCATTCGGGGTCAGTCTTTGGGACCGCCCAGCACAGCGTAGAAGGGGTTGGGTCATCGGACCTCCTTCAAAGGTTGGCGAAACGGGTTGCTAGTTGTGTATCGCCGCTCCATAAGTCCAGCCAGAAGAAGGTAGACTTCCCATCACCCACCACCTAACCTTCTTTAGAAACCTTTCAAAAGCATCCCTCCATCCGGTTAGACCCAGCAGCCCTCTTAACCCCCCAAGTCTCAAAATGTGACCCGCCCTTCTTTTTCCATCTTCAAGGAGAAAGAATGGTGTCTTTGGTCTGCTATGGAAGCGAAGTAGGTTACTCTATGTGAGTGAATTCACGATGTCGGACTGGATAAACTGTCTCAAAAATCAAACTCCGATTGAAAAAGGGGAAGAGTGAGTGAGAGAAAGAGCGCTTCGGTCAGAAGCATCTACCACACACTCAATCCAATGAGCAAGCACATAAGCGAGACGAATATATATTATTATTCTTTACGAAATTTCGTAAAAGTATTGTATATACGATGCACTCCATGGCAGAGGAATCTTGCTCGGCAGAAGTGATAGAGGCATATACTTATCTTATATGAATTATTCCCCTCCATTCATGGTTTATATATCCTCCAAGAGCGCTTATTCCCCATCTACATCAATAAGTGACAGCGAAATGTGCCATTTTTTGATAAAGGCCGATTCCTCCTTGCCTTGTCCAATAGGCTGCAGGGGCGAGAGAGATAGAGATATCTCATTAAGAGAGGACGGGACTGTACATGGATTCTAAACGAATTCTGAAAAGAAAACTGGACAGCCTTTTTTTTAAGGAGTAGACGAAGGCTCTACTTTCAAGCCTTAAACCCTTGTCGACATGGGCCCATAGCCCTAGTCTTCGGCACTAGATCTCGCTACTTTTGTTTAAGGGAAAAGATTGCCTACAATAAGAGTGCAGTAGTAGACCTCAGATCACCAGGTGATCCAGCCCAATCCGCATCGGAGTAGGCCGATATATTCATTAAGGTGTCCATGTGAGGCAAAGAGGATGCCTCTACCTGGAGAGCCCTTGAGGGAATAATGGGACCTTTCAAGGCTTCCTTCAGTTCTCCTCACATTCCATCTTCATCAGTTTTCACACAAGCAATGTGTTGAGAAGCTGAAATGACTTTCACTTTCTGGCTCCTCTTATTCTCAGCACATAGGGGGGCGAAGGAGGTCGCATTTGCTTTCTAACTCGGATTCGATGTGCTCCGGTATCCTCCCTTGGAATTGGTTCAGCCGTAGGGAAACCTGCGGCTGGATTGAATCCTAAAAAAAAAAGAAAATAGAAAAGAAATTATTATATTCATTTCATAAGGAATCATTTTTTCATTGAGCTTGACGGATATGACTTGAGCCGAATCAGCCATTTCAGTAAATGGACAAAGGATGCAATCAACGATCGGAGAACTGTACCTTTTTGACTCCCTCAAGCTGATCGCAGGTGACAGAAAAAGATAGGATGCAGGTTAGGGTGTGAGTTCTTTTTTTACCTTTGCATAAAGTTCTTTTCGGTTCTTCCAAGAGTGGAGCTCCCGGTTCACCGTACCTACTAGAAACGTGCTCCAAACAATCCGACACGACAAGAGTTCGTTAGCCGTGGTCGGTCCTCCCAGATCTTTCCGTCAATTTCTCCTCTTATTTTTCTCATCTCTAAAAATATCTCCGAAATTCGATCCACTGATTACGTATAATGATTATAATCAATCGCATCGACGGGGACCCTGCAACTCCGATTTGTCATTCCTAAGCTGTTAGCATAACTATAGAAACTGGAGGTAAAACGGAGGAAGGAACGACCAATGCCATAGGTTGCTTAGCTAACAACCCGGGGGCTCCCTTCGGTCGAAACAAACAATCCAGTGAGTCAGCATAATCGAGCTAGGCACCCGTGATTCTTGGGATCGGAAGAAAACAAAAACCTCTTCTTTCGGTTAAAAAAAAAATATATACGTGCACCTTTTGCAAGAGGATACGAACTGGTCACTCTCACACAACCTTACCCGGTACACAAAAAGCAAGCACTGATTAGAATGACACCGACTGCAAGTCATCCAAAGGGATCCACTTTTGGGGGAGGAGAGCAGAGGAGGGAAAAAAGAAAGAGATTTTCGTAGGAATTAGTGAGAAAGCCCAGCCCATGAAGATCTTACCCGTGCTGCACCGGTCCAATCCAACCCCGCCCCGTGTGAGGGAGAACGCCTTCGTCAGAGCTCTGAGTGAAAGGTCCGCCGGTCATACGGCCCACCCAGCCCCTGTTCCAAAGACCTGATACCTAGCCGCCCGGCCGGCACCTTCGATGCACCTCGGTCGCTCCCTTCCAACTCTGATGCGTTCTCTCCCTTCTTTGATCTATCCTATCATTACAGCGACAAAAGGGCGGAGTGCTAAACTCTTCAAAGAGCCCTGGAGGTAGTATCAGATCTGATGGCCAGTTCGTCTCAAACACGACCCGTCAGATCAGCAAGTCGGCACTATCTCCTTCAGCCCTTTGAAGGAGAAGGATGGGGCTAGATCACAACAGACATCTTTCGGCCTTGATAACGCCCAGATATGTGCCGAAGTCACTGAATGGGCTTTTCGCCAATTAATGAAACTCTCTATGGATGCGAGATTCCTGTTGAGGAGAAGGGGAGTGCATGCAGGGCTGACCCTGACCCTTATTATAGTGACCTCCATTCATTAGATAGATGAGAAGATCGCCAAGCACTTGTGATCCACTGTCGAACCTATTCCAACGGCTTGAACTCAGATCGTCGGATTCGTATAATAATATAAACTAAATCTCGATGGATAGCATATAATAGAATCCATTTTTGATTGAATTGCTCATTCAATAGGCCAAGATTATGCCCGTCTGTTGAAAAGCTCCGAACCTCTGATGGGGTATCTCAAAACACACAAAGGGGTTATTGTGAAAAGGAGTACGTCCGAACAGGAGCCAGCGTACGGGACGGTTTCCACAAATTCCACTAAGAAAGTTCCTTTTGTCGACCACTCATTTGAATTCGGGCCCGAAAGGAAAGCGTCTTCCGAAGCACCTCATCTTGATAAAACGCTGGCTACACAAATGCATGAAGAGACAGATCTGGGATGAGAGGTGGTAAATGGGTTGGGGGCAAGAATTCCTATTGAGAAGCCCTTTCTTCCATACGCATGCTACGATATGGTTTGAATGTTCTTATCATAGGATAAGACAGACCAACACCTTTCTTCTTATCGAAAACTATCAATCATCCATTTGAGCAAGGCCCCCGCAATTTTGATTCAAAAGGCGCTTTGCTTTCAATATCAGTGAATTGGTGCTCTTTGAAATCGTTCTGCTGGCGCTGCTCATTCAATTATCGAGCAGGAGTGCTCCTTAATTTATTCCGGGTATCCGTCGGCTTCTCTCAGGTGGTTCCCGTTATCCTCTGGATGCAATGTAAGTTCGACAAAAAATGGGGTGGGTGAATTCGGGAGTCTTGCGAGCATCTCTTACTTTTTTTTTGGTTGGGTCCGGGGCTGGAAATTCCTGTGGGAACAAAACCAGGGTCATAAATGCATATTTCTGACTGGAAGTTAGGCCCTAGCCCCGCTTAGCCTTAGCTGCACCGGCAAGCAAGCCGTTGATTCTCTTAAAATGAATAAGGAAGGAATAGGGGCCGCATCGATCGAGGAGGAGCTGCCGAGTGAGGATTGGCCGAGGGGAGTTCATGATGTACCTGGGTACAAATCAGCCAATAAAAAAAAGACAAGTAGAAGGCAGTGAAAGAGGAGTAGGTAGGGCTAAATAGTGCCAGTAGGGTACGTAAACGAGAACAGATCACATGGTTTTGTACTGGTCAGCTTTGAGCTGTCGAGTAAGGAGTGCTCTATCTCTTAAGAGAGGGGCTTTTGAAACCTGCCTTATTAGACGAGAAAGGGGAGTACTCTCTGATGTGCGTTCTATTATTGCCTCCTATTCCGGAGGGAGTGACCGGAATGAAGCCGCGTGGCGATACCCAGGACTATTTGATTCGCTTTTTGGGCAGGGCCTTTCGTAGTCCAATCCGTACGAAGATAATTATTCAGCACACTAAAATCTAGTGGATCAGGTTCCATATTCATGAAAAGCCGGGGTTGAAACATGTCATGAAACTAAGACAACAATTATTACTAATAATAAGAAAGAGTTAAGCGCCTCCAAGGCCTATAAATAGAAGCTTCTTTCAGTCTATATTTTCAAAGAGAGAGGTAGAAGTCAGAAAGAAAGACTTTAAGTAACACAACACTCTTATGGATATCATCGCCGAAAGACTTTCAATCATTCAGCAAGAAATCCAAGCCCTAGAAAACCAAAAGAGGGCCCTGCTCGCAGAACAACAAGACTTGATTGTGCAGGCCGCCACCCTCGGTGACCGGGGAGACTAGAATAGAAGAGTCCGTCGACTCTTTCTAGAAGATTGAAATAAGTGTCTGTAGACGCAAAGTAGTGTGTTTTAATGTATGGTCTTCTTTTTCTTTGTTTGTTGTGTTTGCATGTATGGGCCAAAACCTAGTCTAAAGTCTTCAATGCTTATGTTAATATAAATAATGAAGACTTTTTCGAGCAGTGTTCTGAAATCACTTTTATATATATATACTATTATGACCTTAATGAACTGATCGCTTGCTCTTGCTCCATTCTCCCTTCGCTCTAGATGTTCCTGATTTTGAGTTCAAAAACTAATGACGAGAACAAGAACTTTTTTTATATACGATTAAAGCTTTGTATCATGCATGGGTATCATGCGAGCGGCGGCGATGAAGAAGAGTTAGAAGACTTGTAGGATTGCACTTTCAAAGACCTTTAGAAAGAGATGAACCCGCAGCCAATGACTCTGAGAAATCACAAAGAATGCATAAAGCTAACTCATCTAACGAGTAAAAAGCTTTCCATATTATACTAATAGTTAGTTATATACAAAGATAAAGCAGACCAGAAGATAGATCGATAAAAACTTCTTCAAGACCTTTGAATGATATTCTACAGGGCTTTTACTCTACCTCAAGGGGTATAGTGGAGGCCTTATAGCAATTCCTATACAATACAGTCCAGGAGAAAGAAAGAGATGACAGCAGTAGTGCATTGTTTGGAGGCACTATCCGCTTGGCAGTCCATTTTTGGTCAAGACAACCAATGTTGCTACAAGCGACTTCCAGACCAAAAAGAAGTTGGAGTCAAGCAAGCTTCAAAGCAAAGAAAGGGCTACTTAACAAAAAGGGAAGAAATGCATAAGAAAAGGTAGGCCCCTTACTCCTAATAAGGGTACTGGGGAAGGTTGGAACAACGGCATGTATAAATGGTAATATATAAAGTAAGATCCTCATTCTCCCCATTCTCTCTCTCTAGAACCTTAGGTTTATATGCTTTCCCCAGAGCTGTTATGTTCATATGCTTGCCATGAGAAGGGACTTGTTGCTTGAGCGAGGTGGCGTGCCAGAGGAGCTTCGAGTGACTTTCTTCTTTGCTCTTCGACAGCCCTAAGAAGTCACTCATAGCAAAAAAGGTGCTGATTCGCCGACAGAGCATACCTTAACTAACTATTTCAATTAGATAAGTAGAAATTCTTTATATTCATTTTTTTGTCCTAACCGGAGCACAGGAATAGGATAGGGAGCACCCCTTCCAGTTCCTGTTAGAGATCGAGACCGAGTTGACCTTATATACCAATAAGTAGTAGGTAGAAAGATAGTGGATAGCAAAGTCAGTTATAGATAGTAATAGCTTGTTCTAGGTCCCATTGAAGTTGACCCGAAGAGGCGAGAGAAGCTAAGGCATATACAAGGGTAGAGGCACAGGTTTCATCCCCGGGCGGGAGTAGAGACAGCGGGGGAGACCAAATCAGTTGCAGGGGCAGGAGCTACATAATTGTCTGGAGCATACTGTTGCTTCGAGATCGAGGAGCAACATCATATGGAACCGCGGAGAGGAACTATTCAACGGGTAGATATGAATCTGGATCGTCGATCTCAATCTCGAGCGGGTTCTGTTATCATATTATATGCTGGTAGGTCTGGCGCTGGTTCCGGATTAGATCTCTTACCATCAAAATATGGAATGGAACGGGGTCGTCAGTGTGGGTGTGGTGAATACGCATGCTCGCACGTGGATCAGACCTCATTGAATGACTTAATCAGGTTACCCTGAAACCCAACCCTCTATTAGACCTCCTTCCATACTAACGTAAGTTTCATTATGATTTGTGTGCATAGCAGGTCTAGCCTACACACCTAACTTCCTACTCATCTTCCTATTGCTCCTCCGTTTGCTGGGATGGGAAGTAGAGATAGAAAGGCAGAAAAGGAGGCGTCCGCTCTCAATTAAAGGAATCTGGAATCATTCCAGATTCCTTTAATTGAGAGCGGGTGATTCATTCATGAGCTAGAGAGATAACAGCTTCGATTCGCAGGCAGGATATAGAAATCGGACACTATCTATATATAGTAGCTTCTAACTCCGCGGCTAAGGGCTCAGGAACATACTATATGCCTAGAACTGGTGATGCGGATAATGCGGTATCTGTCGGAATTTGAGCGAATCCAGATGCAATTTACCAAGTCGAAGCAACGGGTTGAAAAACCAACCACCACAAGGGACGGGAACGACGTCCTGACTAAACAAAAGCTTCTTCAATGGCTGGGCAAGGGATAGAGTTTTCCTTATCGAGTATATCTCATTAATGGTAGGGTCAACTGAACACTAAATTGATTTGAAGAAAGCTTAGCTTCATATGTGTGATGTTTCGCTCATGATTAAGTACCGAGAGCTCCTTTCTTCGATGTAGCACTGGAAGGAGTGGTTGGGCTGGGTTAAGCTAGGCTCCTCGGGCAAGTAGTCCCTTGATCCGGTGGTGGGGTTGGAAGGGGCTTAGAACAGCTTTCTGAATTGCGAAAGAGTAACCTTTCCACCATCCCCTATTCTAGCCTCCGCTTTTGCTTTAGCTCATTCTCTTGTTGATTATGTCCAAGATTCTACGGATGTGTCTGTTGATGCCCTATCTCTTCCTACTCCATAGCCATAAGAAGGATAAAGAGGGCGGCTTTCCTATCCTTATGGGAATGCTGATCCAAATAGGGTAACTCGGAATCACCAACCTAATATCCAAACTTCAGGACAGGATTTCACTCCAAAAAAAGAGGATTTTGTTCGCTCCGCGGTAACGAACTGATCAAGATGTGGTGTCCAGTCCACATTGGTACGGGATTCGCGATGCCATCTGTACGGTCTTGTGTTCTTTCCTCACATTGGTAGTGCTGCCCTGGCACGGCAAACCTCTAGATCTATCTCAGCACCTTGCTCACATTGCCTTGTCAAGGAAGCCGAGATCGATGTCGGATGATAGAAGCGAGGGCTAAAGGTGGGTGTAGTAAGGTATAAGCAAAACCGGGCATCATAGTAGCACTTCTTCCTGTAGATCATGTATAATTTCCTCGTGAAACTTCTTGTATATCCGCCCTGATGCTTTAGATGCTGATCGGGATACTAATATTGAGGCTGTGGCTGCGGTTTCAGAGTCTGTATCGTCCACTGGACACAAAAATGATCTATAGTGATTTCCACACTCAAATGCAAAAGAAAGCCTTTTTTTGATAGGGCAGGGCGGGTCAAAAGACGGGATACTCTAATGATTGATATACTTTTTTAGATCTGGCAAATCATTCCCAACGAGGATAAGCATTAACGAGGACTTCCTTTCTGCGTAATAGAATGAATGAGGGAATGGATGCGACAATGAATGAAGCCGGGATAGCGCAGCATCTTTTCCAGCGCTGTTAAGAAAGGGATACAAGGAGCTGTAGAAAAGGTACAGGGAACCATTGGGCGGTGTGGTATTCCGATTAGATGCATTTTTCCGATGTCTATCGGAGCGAAGACAGACAGCCTCCGGGTTCGGTTCCTTCATAAAGGAATATTGTGCGCCCTCTAAAGAAAGGCAGGCGTGCAACGAAGCGAGCGGCTTACCTTGCCCCAAGAGAGGCCATAGGATAGAGTAGAACCGACGATGCTGCTCCGGACCCGGACGGACTAGGTAATGGTAAGTTGTCTGGCCTGATTCCGTTCACTGAGCTCTTAGCTTTGCTCCTGGTGGTGCGCTTGGTTATGTGTGCTGTCTACTCCTGGGTGGAAGAAAGAGCACAGGAAGCCGCCCCTGCTTTCCAAACCTTTCATTCATTACTGGACTATCCCATCCATTACTGACTGAGACTGGACTGAAACCTGTACTGACATATACCTACCCCTTTTTTAGATGAAATGTCTGGTAATTAGATACTGTCAGTGTTCATACTGAAATGGAGAAAGCAGTTGAGAATCGGATGCGAGATATAGCTAGATGTTTCAATCCTCAGTTGACTAGGCACTGTGCGAATGAACAGACAGACAAAAGGGAGACTCTTTGGCTTAGGCTATTTAACAGGAGGGATCACACTATGGACAGGCTCGCGCTTCGATCGGTTAGCTCTTACTATTACTTGACTACTGCTGAAAGTCTTTCTTCTATGAATTGACTCTGCTAGTGGGATCGCCCGCCGAGATAGAGCTTCGTGGAAAAAGCCGTTATCGCGGGCCATCCTTTCTAAGTTTGTGGTCAGGTATCCTTGCGGATGAAGCTGAACAAACAAGCACAGCGGAATCAGACTTCGAACTGAAAGCTTAAAGAACACGCTTCCAGCAAACAAACGACAACAATAGCACAGTCCCCGCTCAAGCTGATAGAAGAATAGGAACGCCTGCTGCGCCCGTATGGAGCGAAGAAGGTGATATCGCTGTTGCTTTCCGCATGCCAGCCTAAGGACAGAGCGGTCGACGAAAGCCGTCATATAACCGATTGTCCTGTCGGGTCCGTCGCTCCTTTTCTAATCAGCTGTGCAGACCTTACCCTGCCCGAAGGAAGGCCCCCTAAAAGTTTGGATATCGTACCCCTTTTGAACGGATCGGGTTTAGCTGCTATTCTATTGTTGCTTGCTATTCGAAGAGTAGATCTGTGCTCAGCTGGATTCGCTGGACCACTTTCTTATTCATCTGATGGGAAGTTGGTCAGTCTGGTTTGAATCAAGGAACGGAATCCGGTTCCACAGGGTAGCCCCAAAGAAACGAAAGCCTTGCCTGCTAGACGACGGCATAAAAAGAAGCAACTTCCTATGGGGGGTCCCCTATTGATGAATCACTCGAAAGTGGAGGAAAAGAATTACTAATCTAGTTCACACCTTAAGCGGATCTTCAAGCGATCATCGCGCCATGCGGCCGCACGCGGTTAGCCTCTAAAGCCTGTTTTTTTTGCCAAGCAGGTGACCGGTTAGAGGCCTTAAGAAAGAAGAGTTGAATCGCACCATCATAACATAAGTAGTCTTGCTTCAGCTCGACCTACTACTGGCCTGTTGTTGAGCCTTTTTCTGTCAAGGTCGCCGGTTTCGGAGGTTGTTCCGCGAGCGGGCTAAAAACTAAATGAAGCGGGAAAAGCACGACTAATCCAACTAATGTAATGGTGCCTCTTGGAATAGTTAAGGTCGGACAGTGCTTTCACACTTACGGGGGATGAGGGGGATCGCAGACTAACCACTTTAGCTGTTCGAAGGACCAACAGCTGTGTTTCCAAAAATCCGGGGCAGGGCTCTTCTGCTGTTTTTGACTTTTCTTTTGGGGAAAGTACTTCACTCACAGGCTCTGGGTTCCTTGCGGCGCTGCCTCATGCTTGCGCTTGCTTGAATGCCAGTACATTCCCTTCCCAGGGGGATGGGGATAATGAATGCAAGCAGGTCAAGTCCCCCCGGGCCCTTTCTATCTGTGCTCTCTCTCTTCTGTCTGTTACTGGCTGTCATGGATCGGTCGCCCCTTTGACTCGTCCTACCTCTCCCCTTCCGTTTTTCTATCCTTAAAGGTCACCAAAAACCGGAGTTCTTCTTTCTCTGTCTCTATAAGAGCGGTCCACTCAGTCACTCTCTGAGCAGTCTACTCATTAAGCGCAGAGACCACTCCGAAAACAAAGCAGTGACTACAATATATCCCTAAGAGGGGGCCATAGCCCCAATCTCACCGCGCTACCCTCACCTCACTTCAGTATGAGCGTGCAGGTAAAGACACTAGCTGCACAAAACTGCAATTGGGATATCTTCAAAGAGGATCTTGATATTTTTTTTTTTTGCTTCGAGCCGCTTTAGAAAGCGTTGAATTCGACCAGACAGCGCTCTCTGAAATTTGTCGTTGTGCCAAGAACGGCACGAATCTCCTTTCTATTCAGGCGTGATGGAATCAAAGGCAGATCATTTGAATCAATTCTGGAAACTCAAATACAACAAGGAAATAGAAATGCAACGCCAAACCGAAAACTATCTCGAGGGGCTTCGATTACAAAACAGAATTAGCGAGCTGAAGCAAGAACGCTAATTTCTGTTGAAAGAAATCGAGCGCAGTGGTTAAGGGCGTAGACCTCGACCGGCGCTTTGAAAGTCCTATCCATCTTCGATCGACAGCCGGCCGGAAGATCGGCCACAGCAAGAAGAAGGGTAGGCCACATGGAGTCCCACCTCTTCTTCGCCTCAGGATCTCTATCTTAACATAAAGATCTTGTGAGTTAGCCAATCCAGTAAAGGGGCGGCGTGCAGTCTTCCTCCTTTCCAGCTCTGAATCAAATCGAAAATTTCGGATGGAATTCTGGAAAGATTAAAGAACTCCATCTACTTGGCCGTATCTTTCAAAAAAGAGTCCCTACTTGTACTGTATGTACAGACTGCTCGCCTCAATGCCCGCTGACTGACTGATCACGTCATTGAGTTCTCCTAGGAAAAAGCAAGGAAGATTTTGAGCCCCAACGACACGACAGAGGAACGGGCATTTTCGGGGACTAGCCCGCTTCTCATTCCTTTAGCTTCGGTTATAGCAAAGCCAAAAATGGCATAAGAAAGCGATCAATCATTTGGCCGATTGGCTTAACTTAATGGTTAGTGTATCCCATTCTGCGTTTTCATTCGCGAAACCAATAGGCGTGCGGCCCCTTAAGTTGGAGATTAGTAAGAATTTGTTCGAGATCTTCTAACTCCAATTCGCTCCCCCATAGGGAGCAGAAACATCGTTCGCGTATGTGACGAGATTGATCCCACAAATGATCGGGATCTAGCATGGCCATTATAGAATGCATTTTTTGCTTTCTGGATGTTCGCCCGCTGGAATAAAGAAGCTTGCTGGTCAGGCGACAATACATTCCCTGGAAACCGGTTCAAAACTTCCCCTGGTAAGGGTGCATCTCCTGGAATCCGAAAAAACTGGTCTATAGGAAGGAAAGAAAAGTAAGGAAGTCCTTTTCTTGACTTAGCCTGCGTGCATTATACCTACCCAAATAACTTGATTTCAATCTCAACAAAGAAATCAAAGCATAACTCTTTGCTTCTTGTCCTCTTACTCTTTTAGCCTGCCTTGTGGGGCTTTCTCGGGCGGCTGATCCGATTAGTCTCGTGATGAAGAGAAGTCTTTTCCGATCTTCCACTAAGAAAGGTATCGTCACGACAACTCCATTTGTCCGGTAAACTACTCGGGGCTCCCCATGGTTTTGTAGAAGGGAGGGGAGATTTTCTCTTCATCCCGGGGTTCATTTCATTCATTATAAACTAAAAAGTTTAAGGCTTCTTAGTGAGGTCTTAAAAACTTCGTTTCAATCGGATACCAATTGCTTGGATGCGTTTGAAAGCCTCGAGATGACTTGCAGAAAAAATGCTTTCTAGGTTTGTCTTGTGTCTCCGTAACAAATGGTCCATTTTTTGATGGGCGAACGACGGGGATTGAACCCGCGCGTGGTGGATTCACAATCCACTGCCTTGATCCACTTGGCTACATCCGCCCCGCACTGGTTTAAGTCTCTATCTACGATCAGATCTTTTATGAACCCCCCTATGACCGCTATCAAAGAGAAGCTTTTTCCTAGACTATAGTAGCAAGTCTATTGTTGTGTTTTGGAATTAGGGGAAGCTTTGCTTCTACTTGTTGAAGCTTCCTGGAAAAGCTTCCAACAAAGAGGTTGGGCTGTTCACTTCATTGATTTGACTTCACTTTACTTAAGATTCAAGATAGGGGCCGGGCGGGCAGTGAAGGCTCGTTTAGTAGACAGCAAGCACCTACTCCTATCAAAATGAAAAGCAGCAAGCTCCGCTTGAAGAAGCGAGCCCCTATCCGAGAAAGCCATTGCGCGCTAGCCCCTTGTATAGGGTTGGTTCCAAACCCGCACACCCCTAAACTACAAGCTTTTCAGCCCCTACTTTCTTTATGGGATATTTGAAGAAGCCCCTACAAACCTTTCTATAATCTAAGGGAAGAAAGCTCGCTTTCTTCGCATGCTTGAGCGCATCTTTACCCTTTCTATTAGAAAGGTTGTCAAAAGGCGAAACTAGAGTTCCTTTATGACTAAACTAATAGAATAGGGGTAGGGGGCGCTAACGAGCAAGAAAAGGCCCCTTACTATAGATAGGCTAACGCGCCTTTACTAATATTATCTATAAGGAGGCGCTTCTTTCTCAAAGTCAAGTTTCGTGCTTGTTGCTTTAGAAAGATTGCAGGGGCGCGTTAGCGCCGTTCCCCTCAGCTGGCTCCGCCCTATCTATTCATCTCTTTTTTCAAATGAATAGATAGGGGTCTCTCTTGTTCATAGACAGATAAATATCCATTTCTCAATATATCTATCTATCGATAGAAAGATATAGATCTCCATCTGGATCTATCTCCATATCTAAATCTAAATATGGAAGAACCTACACTTAAAGGGCGTAACCTACGGAAGGTTCTCACCCTGTCCCCGACATTGGTCTCAGAAGATGTCCCCTGGGCGAAAGGGGCCACCATTCTCTTTCTTTCTTCAATCGTTCCGATCAGGACAAGGTTCGTTTCGTCTTTCTATCTACGCAATTCTCTGTCTTCGTTCGTGATCATGTTAGGCGAAAGGTAGTTGTAGAGGAGCGGCTGTGAAACGGCGATTCCCCCTTTCCATTGAAGTGGGGGGGCGTCCTTCCCCACCATTCCGTCCTCTTTTTGATAGGGATTTTACCGATACTGAAGGTAGCTTGCTTACCAAGCCACCCACTTGAGAAGCTAGTCGCCAGAAAGAAGCGACAAGGAAGCGAAGCGGTCTACGAAGCTTTGCTCCCCCCTGTTGTCGTAGTACTCGGCTCGTCGCTACTTTGATTCAAAAGGTAACCGACGGTTCCCGACTTGATCCGGTTTCCGCAACCGTAACCATTTGTCACTCCGATTACTTCATCCATAAACCTTTTTTGATTATTTTCATAGCGGTACGCCCTAAAAAAAAGTCAAGGGCAAGCTTGCATTCTAGAAGCGGTAGCTTCCCGCCTCCTTCATTCCTACTGCCTCCTTCGGTGAGAAGTTAGTTCCCTTCCCTTTTCTAAAATGCCCGATGGGTCTGCCTCAACAAATGTACAAAGTGGAGCTGCCCGCTGTTTGGCTGACCCTCTTCTTCCCATTCGGGTTGGGTTGACCCAGAAAGAAAGTAAGAAGGAATGGAACCACTGGAGAGTCGTCTGCAGTTCACACTTGGGCAAAGACGAAGACTTTTGAAGCGGAACACGAACCGATTGAAACGATTCTGGGTTCTTTTTTTTCGTAGCGAAATCAAGGTTTATGATAAAGTCAGCGAAGTTTCTATGGTCTTCTACCTTTGCGTAGTCTCGGTCCACAGTGGAAGGCTCCGCACCTGAGCCTCCTTAGACTCAGCGGAAGTGTAAGGTGTAAGTGAAGAGAATAGAAGAGATGAAGTCCATCTCTTAGCCTAGTCTATATCTACAGCTGACGCAACTCCGTACCGACGCCTCACTACTACTTAATTAATTAACGGCTAAGCGATTTCATAAGCTGAGCTTTCCTTAACCAGCTGACCTTACTTCGTAACCTTAACGTACTTTTTTAGCATAGGCCTTCGCGGGCGCTTCGCCCCTATTTTCTTTTTTTTTTTGAATTAGAAACGGGGTCTTACTTATTCTGTTCAGGGGGGATGAAAGACAAAGAAAGGGATCAGGGAGCTTTATGATCGGAGAAAGGGAAGGGGCGTGGTTGGTGTGTCACTGGGTCGGTGGGGGAACCCGTAGGAAGGGGGGACGACCCGCCGAATTCACATCAGAAATCGCCAACATGAACACAAACGAAAGAATGAATTTCGTATAGAAAGAAAACGAACCACTTCTATTCTCGGAGCTGAGGTATATGAAGAATGGCCTTTTGGTCCCTTTCGTCCAGTGGTTAGGACATCGTCTTTTCATGTCGAAGACACGGGTTCGATTCCCGTAAGGGATAGGTACTCATTCCCGGCCGCTTTAAGTTAGTGTTCATTGCTGAGTGATCGCTCGCTATTTGGCTGGAAAAGGTGGTCCGGAAGCTTCCTTTCTCCCAGCAAGCAAGACGAGATCACCACTTCTCTCAGTAATGGACTTCCTTGAATTCTTTCTTAGTCTTAGATGTCCTTTCATAGATTCTCGAACCTCCGACAGAATCTCCATGCATGCGTTCTTTCTCTCCTCCCCTTCGCCATATCTTTTTTTTTTGCTGTTTTTGTTAGGCATTGAACCCCACCTTAGGTGCTGAGTGGTGTCTCCCCTCCCTAATACATAGTTCCGTCTATGGATAAAAAAGCTTCAACCATGGCAGTAAGCAGTAAGTTGGCCTAGTCTCTCGCCCAGCCTCCGCCCTTAGGATAGATCCAATTTGGAAGCTTGATCGGTGTCATAGCCTGGGACCTTGCAAACACCCACCCATCGCCCGTCGCGCGCGGTCGTCGCGTGAAGGTGTTTGTTTTTATGTGCTGCTATGCGCTTTCTCGCTTGCCTATCTCTTTGCCTTTCGATTTCTATCTTTCTCTCAGTAAGCCTGCTTCGCTTCTCTAATCGCTAAGCCCTATACAGTTGGAGCGGTGCCCTTCCTTGATCTTCTCTTCCGTGTGAAAACCATATTGCTTGCTCAGTTTCAGTTGAAGAACTGGTTCTGAATCTACTTATGCCTATTCTCACGCGTATAACAAATTCTCTCCGGAACGTGAGCTTGTATTTCACACAAACCTATTCGTTCGATCAGAGCCTGATAGAGATTCACAATCACCGAAAGCCGAGCTATGGTATAGGCCTGCATGGGTGCTGTTCGAAGATTTGATCGTCGGGCCCTATTGAGAAATCGGCTGTTGCCGAGATCCAGGGGGCTGAACCACAGAAAGAGGTAACCCTGACCACCTAAAAATTCCGAATGGACTTTCTGCGCTTCCTGAGAAGAAAGTTGTCTTGGTATTGGATCCTATCTCTCCTGTCCTGGTACAAACCAATTCGAAATGAGCGCACGAATAGAATTCCCTTACACTTAAGGGGAGCCGAAACCTACCTTTTGCTGCGTTTGGCTTTCGTTCTTAGCAAAAGGTAAAAAACTCGAGAGAAGACTATCAGTCAGTCGTCTTTTGTACTACAGCATGCGTTCCCTTAGTCTTTTATTTAGGCAGGGGATCCTTTTCAGATGGCTTCAGTAGTGGTGGCAACCACCGCCTGAATAGCCATATTTATAGTGAAATATATTCGTACATCTCATTGAAAAAGTTTGAACACCCTCTAAGATCTCGTCGAGTCGAGAATTCATTTTCGTATTGCTTCGCTTTTTCTTCGCTCTTTCCTGGATTCCTCTTCCCCACGTTCCTTTTCTCTCCGGCATATCGAAAGGGCTCTAATTGTCATGTCCTAAGATGGCTCCTCTTATTTGACGATAATCCAAGCGGAGGTGATATGGAATTTGGGAGCCGTTTAGGAGTTAGTAGGATCGATTGACCCCCCACGGAAAAGCTGCTTAGTCGGCCCATCCATTCATGCCCTGCCCTTGCTGAGATGTCGATCTAGCCCTTCCTAATTAATCCGTTTTGTCAGAAAGGTATGTGATTCGTCTCTCTTCGAAGGTTGCTTTCGATTGGCTGCTTTGTGTTCAGTCTGTTGTTATTCCAGACTGGAAATAGAACTCAGAAAGCTTCACCTTGACGAGTCCGTAGCTTTTTTTGGGAGCCATAACTACGAACCCCCATAGCTAGGCCTACAGCACCGCTATGAGAAATCCCACTCCAGTAACCTGGGCAAGGAATTTCACCTTTTCCTTCCCCGCCTCTTTCCCTTGGCTGCTTTTCTTTCGCGCTTATGGTTGTTATCGCTGCTGTTAGGGCTTCTGTATTTGGCCTGCGCTACCCTCCTAGCTAGCAAGCAAAGAAAGCAAGAGATGTCGCATGGATGAAAAGAACGTTGCTAGAGCAGTTAGTTGTGAACAGTTTTTTCTGATGTGTCTTGCAAAGGAGCATTGGGCCTTTATGATGTGCTTCCTCTCGCGGATCGTGTTCTGCAATCACTCTTTGAGGAGACTTTGATATTTTTACATTCTTGCGGCTCGATTGGCAGATGGCGAGAGTTAGCAAGCTACCTTGGTCCTGCTATGCTCGCTCATCTCTACATGGGATTGAGCGAACTCTGGATGCGTGGTAGTGAGGAGAAGCAGAATGGCAAGAAATCATGACTTGGGAAAATATCCCCTCTGAAGAACCTCTTCCAAGCCAAGCTATCGACATGGAAATCTACATTATCATCAGAGACACTGGCATCCCCTATCACTGAAAGGAAACTCTTGGAAGATCTTAGATCTCCCCTCTTTCGACTAGCTTCTAGTTCTTGTCTTTTAGGAGGAGCGGGAAGCTTTTTAAGAAAATGAAAGGCAATTGTCCCATCAACAACATGTCCAGCTTGTGTTCCAGGTTCCTATTCAAAATGACTCCTACTATATTCTAAATAAAAGAGAGCTTTGTAAAAGCGAACTAAAGCCCTATCTATCACATCCACCACTTGATGAACCAAGCCTTACACACTCATCAAACACCTATTAGAAAGGCTCGGGCTCGGTCAACAAAGACTTGCGTCTTTGATACAACTTTCAAGATCTACTAAAGTGTTCAGTGTCAAGTGGTCAATAAACAAAGAGGAGAGGATGAAGAGTGACTGTCCGCAAGTAGCAGAGACATCTACTGAAAAAACTGGGTTAGGCCGAGAATGTTAGGCTATACTGGAGCTCTAAGAAGAATATGAATAAGATATAGTTGATGAAAGGAGCTCTGCCCTAGAGCAATTCAAAGATGTTGAAGAAGAACCCGCAGGTCAAGATACTTGGGAGGTAGCACGGCTCTCTTGGTTAGATATATTTTTTGCAGACGAAGTCAAAAGCCTCATTCGGGAAATTGGTTTGGACTCTACCACAAAATCAAATTGTTGGCAGTTTTACGAGATTCAGTTAGTTGAATCGGGTGCTTGTCCCAGATAAGGTATTGGACCATAAAAGGAAGGCTTGGGGAGGTAAGCTTATGGAGAAAGCTTATCTCTATACTTTCAGCAACTGAACGGTTGATGCTTTGGCTGAACGCCTATGTTATCTATGGAAGATGAATGATGACTTTATTTTAATGGAACTCCTTAAATCTAGTTGTAAGGCAGGTATAACTTACACATACCAGACTACCGAGATGGAGAGCAGATCTGGAGGGCCCTTGGAGAATATAGCTGCATTAGCTTTGATTCCCCTGTTTGATTGAGACAAAATTTGAGTCTAGAGACGGTTGTGCTTTCCAGAGCCCTGGTTTGGACTCGTCTTCCCGGTCTTCTCTTTTTGAATAGTGTGAGTAAGATTTAGACTTTTTTATCGTTTCCATTCTAACAAAAGAGAAAGGGAGACCAATCAAGTTTGACACCTCCCCCATGAGATAATATCCACCGTGGTTTCTTTGCAAAGGTATGTAATGAATTAGATCTGCAGAAGCCCATCTTACCAGGTGTTATGATTGGTAAAGGAAGCAAGCCTTCTGGAAGCGTTTCGAATATGAAGGCCTACCAACAATCTTTTAGTTGTGGTAAGATAGGCCATGAGCTGTAGGACTGCATTGAGATGCCAGATGAGAGATAGTGAAAACAAGTGACTCTTTGGGGTTAGCATGAAAAAAAAGAGCCTTTGAGAAAGAGAGTCTTGCCCCCTCCTTACTCCATAGGCCACATCCGTTCTCGCTATGAAATGAAGTAGAGCTCGGATAGAATGGTGGGTGCCTGACAAAGATCAGAGAAAGAAAGTGGCGCTGGTATGAGGGTTTGACCCAGAGCTATAAGAGCAATAGGCTCTCGATCTCATTCTCTTGTTCATAGATTAAGGAGGGGACCGGTATGGAACCCTTTTTGTTGATCAAATTTCGTAAGATAAGAAAAAACCTTATGCGGGTGAACTTATGTTTCCTGATCGTCATCTTCTAGCTCAGAATCACTTAATACTTTTCGTAATGTGATTGCTGCCGAAAACGAAGCTGAACTCTATGCTAGAATAGATCTACTTGAGAGACAAGACTACTATAACATACCCCCTCAGACTCATCCGGGGGGAGTATGCACAATTGGTTCGCTCTTTTTTTGATCAAGCAGTCAATGTAAACCATTTTCGAGAAAGAAATATATGACAGAGAGTATTTTGAGCTCCAAGTTCTCGAGAAAAAGGGGGACCTGCAAGACCGATTATTTCACCTAATGCTTTCAGAGCCAAATCTGGAACGCATCATGGAGCTCTCCCCCTATACGAATATCAGAGAAGAAGCAACCAATTTTTTGGAGGAACAAGTGGAACCTGTTAACGAGCTACGTTATCCTTTTCAGCGGCATCTGATGGATGGAAGTCTCAATTGATTTCAAAACCAAATAGACTACAGCAGTCGACATTCCGAAATTTACAGGAAATTCTACCGTTATTTTACAAATGAAGACTTCCGCCGCCTTAATGGACTGCCACTCCCGTGAAGGGAATTAAGAATCTCATTTTTGATGCAAAATTTGAATTTGTGTTTGATTGGATAGAAGAATCGCGAATTTTGGTAAAAATATGGTGCGGGAGGAGAAAGACTTTTTTCTCCGGCGGGCTTTCGTTCGTAACAAGGTAGCCATAGGGACATCTACGGCTGGATTGACTCCTTATTTTTCTTTTTCGGTATGCCGCTCCGCGAGCAAGGAGCGAGAAAACCAAGTGGACTGTAGTGATGTCAGAATTTGCACCTATTTGTATCCATTTAGTGATAAGTCCGCTAGTTTCTTTGATCCTACTCGGTGTTCCTTTTCCGTTTTCTTCCAATAGTTCGACCTACCCAGAAAAATTGTCGGCCTACGAATGTGGTTTCGATCCTTCCGGTGATGCCAGAAGTCGTTTCGATATACGATTTTATCTTGTTTCAATTTTATTTATAATCCCTGATCTGGAAGTAACCTTTTTCTTTCCTTGGGCAGTATCTCTCAACAAGATTGATCTGTTTGGATTTTGGTCCATGATGGCCTTTTTATTGATTTTGACGATTGGATTTCTCTATGAATGGAAAAGGGGTGCTTCGGATCGGGAGTAATCACTAGTGATAGGGCAAAAATAGGGGGGAAGGACAAAGGAAAGAGCGATGCCTACTGTAAATCAATTGATTCGTCATGGTAGAGAAGAAAAACGGCGCACGGACCGTACTCGAGCTTCGGATCAATGTCCCCAGAAGCAAGGAGTATGCCCGCGTGTTTCAACGAGAACACCGAAAAAACCAAATTCAGCTCCACGTAAGATAGCCAAAGTACGGTTGAGCAATCGACATGATATATTTGCTCACATTCCGGGAGAAGGTCATAATTCGCAGGAACATTCTATGGTGTTAATAAGAGGAGGTAGAGTGAAAGATTCGCCAGGTGTGAAATCCCATTGTATTCGAGGAGTCAAGGATTTGCTGGGAATTCCGGATCGAAGAAGAGGCAGATCCAAATATGGTGCAGAAAAACCCAAATCGATATGAATGGAAGATGCCTCTGGAACTTGTTTTTCTCGGTCAGTCGATGGAACAATCACAACGTTACGCCCAAAAAGAAAACTATATGGAGCCCTTACGAATGACCTATAATGGAGTCTACTACACTAGCCAAGAAAGAGTGTATTATACTCCATTCGCTCGTGGAGGTGAGTGGAGGAAGAATCAAAAAAGAGAAATATTGCTTTTAAGAAATAGTAGCTCGTTCCAAAATTCACTCGACCATTGCTACACGACACGAGTCTAGGGTGAAGTTGAAGCAGACACGGTCAAGTGAAGTCGACTTCACAAGTGATTCAACATACCATAGAAATAGAGAAGGTCTCGCCCAGGTGGTTCTCCCGAAAGGTACTTGCGGGAAAAAACCGAAAGATAGGTAATCCATATGGTGAAAGATGAGAAAGGCAGATTGCTTCAAACCGGAAGAAATCGAGTCCACCCCGACCGACGGACTCGTGGTATTGAAAACCTCATTAGATGAGAAGGTAGTTGACTGGCAGACCCCTGAACGTACATTAGCCAAAAGCCCCTATCCACTCAATCTGAAAAGGGAATAGACCGCCGCCGGCGAAAGACCCCGTACGACCTGCGGGAGGTGAAGGTCGCTGGCTTGCCCGTGGGCCGTGGTATCTGACGTCCCTCCCGCTACGGCTCGCTGTACGTTCCTTTAGCTATAGGCGTGTCCAATCCTATAAGAGTCCGTTCCACATAGTGCAAGGAAGCTCGGTGGGGTTTCATACGAGGGTCCTGCGTACTGTGCCATCGCCCAACCAGTACAGTACGGCCATATCAGCTATGGTCAACAAGCTCTTGTGTAGGGACTTGCGGTAAGCCAAGCCGCCATTTTGTGTAAGCACCGTCCCTTCGCAGTTTCGGTGAGGAGTGAGGTGGTTCCTATTATGCCTAGCGAAAGTAAGCGCAGCAGGATCTGAAAGAATTCAAGACCTAAAACAAAAGCCAAGGTAATGTCTTCAAGAGGTCCCATTCACCATCAGGCTATTTCAGTAGATCGTTCAACTCTAGCTTATATTAGCCTTTCGTTCACTTACAAAACAGAGGAGAAGAGCGAGGCTATGGAATAGTGTGACTTGGCTGCTTCCTTCGCTAACTTGCTTATTTCTGATTTTTTTAGACTATATCTATAGCCTCACACTCGCCAGCTGAGTTCGTTGGCTAGTTTTGATCACCCCGAATGAGATTTCTCATGCGAGACAGAGGTAGACGATAGAAAGGTAAATCGCGGGTTAACTACTTATTGGATTTGAAAGACCATTGATGGCTATTCTGCTCGCTCTCAGGAGCTTGAGTAGACCGTTCGTTCAATCAACTCGCCTGAAGGAGACTAGACTTCCTTAAAAAGAAAAACTCGCTTCGCTCCCTTCACACTCCTTTACCGGTTGCTCTTCTTATTCATGATTATACCGTTCGCAGGCATTCCTGGTCAGTCAAACTGACTGGCTTGGGGCCTGGGGGAAGAAGATTAGTTCCATAGCCAAAGCGGACCAGAGAAGGTTAGTTTAGTGACCCGCGGAGATAGACCAAAGAAAGACCAAGGCAATAAAAAAGGGAAAGTCAGGCTTGATTGGCTAAGGGACATAGGTAAGGAAAAGCTCTTCAAGAGTGGTTTTCGAACGAAGGGAGTAGAGGAATTCGATCTGTTGTCTTAGAAAGGTAGATAGGGACCTATTAGTATTACCTTTTGTTCAGTGCCCGGGAGGGGCCAAACAAACCGACCGAAAAAAAGTCACTAAGCTCACTCCCTCAAGGCAGGCTTTGCTTTCTTCCTTCCAACTGAGGGAAAACAGAGGGAGCTTAAGTTGTATTGGAAAAATTCGGTTAAGCTCTTCTGGCTGAAGCCGACCTACTTGCCCTTTTTCTAGCTTTTTCATTATGCTGGTTCAACTACTGCTTATGCTGGAAATCTCTCAACACCGTCAATCCACTCTCAATGGATGCTGCCCAGTATGAAAAGGTGATAGGTAGAACTAGGGGAAGAATCTTCTTTGGCTCGGTAATGGAATCAATAGCTTGCCCGAACAGGGATATAGGAAGAAGCCAATAGGCTACAGGGTTGCCAGCAGACTTGCTTGACCTATTGCAATGCCAGTATAAACTTCTGGCACATGGTCGGCTAGCTAAAGATCAGTTTCGGTTCTAGGCAAAGATCCGCCAATAGCAGTTCCTTTCCCAGTTCCCATTCAACATTCATTCAAAATATTCCCCCCTTGCCATCCTTCAACCAGCTGCTTTTCGGACTGCTTCCTATGCTTCCTGCTTCTGACTACTTGCCTTTCCCTCACCGTCACTGCCTTCCCGCTTGATATCCCGTTTTCCTTATCGCGTGCAATTAAAGGGAACGAGAGTTGGAGTGACGGACAGAGCACAAAAAGCTTTTTTTCTTGAGATGGAGAGAAAAAGTAAGCGGGGTGCTTGATCTCTTCCCTCCCGGTGTCCCCATTAGTTGATATACGGAATTGGAAAGGAATTCCAGATCATTCAGATTTCAGGCGGAATATGGATGGAATCGAGAGGGAAGAAAGAGTCCGGTTGAAGAGGCTTGATCAACTTTGTAATCATGGATCATCAACAAATCCCTAAATGCTTCTTTATACTGTCGCCACGGAAAAGGTTCAGGTAGGGAGAACTCTTAGATTCTCAAGGTTTAGATAGTCTTTATGAAAATCCATCTCCACCTATGTTGTGCCTTTCCCCCCAAAACATTCCGGCATCTCTGATTCCTGGTCTCACCCTGTGTGTGAAGCAAAGTCGGACAAGGGAGAAAGACATGGAATTGATAGGGAACCGTAGCCAAGTGGCTAAGGCATGAGTCTGCAAAACTTCTATTCGTCGGTTCGAATCCGACCGGTTCCTACAGCGCCGCGCCATTCCACCCATCATTTTTTTACATGGTTAGTGGATAGAACGGGGGCCTCCGCTTGCTCCTTCGTACTAGTGGTGGCTTAGCTGCCTTCCTTACCGTATTTTTTTTATTAGCAGTCTTATTCTCTAGTTTCTTTTCTCTTTCTTTAGTATCCTTGCTTCGGCCTTAGGTCTTACAGCTGTGGTACTATATACATACATATCTAGTTAGTCTTCTTCTTTCTTCGCCTTTGGCTTTCGTCCTTCCCCAGGTGCGCCTAAAGTCTAACCTCTTGGGGTTCGTCTGCGGTCCCTAAATGAATGGGTTGGCTTTCTTCCATGACGTTCCTTTCCTCTGATCTTTCCACCATTTCCAAGAGTTAAGGAGGAGGGAGTTTCCCCATAGGTTTCTTCCTCATCTACCTGCATGAGGCAGTCATCATTGGAAGGGGAGAGCTAAGGTCTGCTATTTCTTTTCTTTTTTTTTGAAGATTTTACGCATTTCAATCATCAACAAACTCCGACACGTAAGCTAACCGAGATGGAATTGCAAACCACAAGTTCCTTGATTACAGACTCTCTGGCCTCCAGGGCCGACTCGACTTCAGAAATGATAACAGACACATCATTATTTGGGACAGACTGAAACTGAGCAATATGGTTTTCACACAGAAGAGAAGATCAATTGCGTGGTGCTCCATCGGCTGGGATGATGAGAGTGGATGGGTCTTTTGCCACTGGGTCCGCAATTCTCATGGACACCATCCCTTGTTCCCCTGCCGCACCGCCCTGGGTAAACATAAGTGGAAGCTGGTATTCTTCCTCAATCTCTGATTCAACAGCCTTTTCTTCTCTGCATAACCAGGTCAAGATGCCTGGTTCTTCCCACTGGTAGATCATTTTGACTTTCCCTTCATGAAGTTCCCAGGTTACTTTATCTGTAAAGAATATTTCAAAAACCGGCACGCACGAGAAAAGAAAAGACCCCGGATCTTCCACTATTCCATACCATCCTACCCCCGAGGATCCTAGGGATGAAAAATTCCCGCTTTCATTCAAGAGCAACTGGCTATAAGAGAACGGGAATTTTTTGAGGAAAAAAAGCTGAGTGAAAATATCTGCTAAGAGAGGAATTTCAAAGAGCAGAGATTGACTTTCCAGAAAGAAAAAACCTTGATTCTCCTTCTCAAGTTATAGACAAAGTAATGAACGATCTAATAACCAGCAAAAAAAGACTAAAAAGGGAATATTTTCTCAGGCCACGAAGGAGGAAATACGTTTATACAACCGCTGGTTAGACCGCGCGAGCAGGGGCTCTTCTAATCTCAGTACGAGTGGAAGTTCCGCCAATCGGAACATGAACATAGACCTCTCGGGTAAGATATATTCTGTCTATCGAAGAGTCAATTCTCAAATCCGAGACAGCAAGAAATGAGAGGGCTCGATGCGGGGAGTGAGGGAGGAGGGGGCGCGGGAATCGAGGCTGTACTTGAGTAAAGTATATAAGTTTACTTATTTCGTCAGCTCTTAAAAAACTCTAGTTACCTATTCTTCTATTCTCCGGTCTAAGAGTTCAAAGAGACTATTCCGAGGGAAGGAGCCTATTTGTAGTGCAGTTACGTCTCTTCCTCTTCATAAAGAAATGGGAGCTTCCTCTGTAAACTAGAGTATGTAAGTAGAACTCAGTCTAATTAGAGCTAATAAGGAAAAGATAGATTGGGAACCTTCGCACGCTTACAATTATTCAACTCGTACAAAGAATCAGTTTCCCTCCGAACCCCCGCTTTCTTGCTTATTGTTAGGCCGACTTAAGAGACGGTTAAAGACTAACAAAGACAGGAAAGACGGAAAGAGAGATTTTCTCTATACAACTCGGGAAAGCCCCCCGAAAGATTGGGATTGGAAGTGTTCCACCTATATGTCAGTTCCTTTATTTTCTCTTCTTTTTGATTACTGTTGACATGGATTCATTCCCATTCCTGCTTTCAGTTACGGATTGACTAGTTCTATTTAGGCTCTAAGCCCTTATTCTTTCAAAATAGGCATATTGGGGCGATTAGGTCAATCAGGTTAGGTTCATCCCGAAATCCCAACTGTCGAATCTCTTGCAGCTGCTACTCTTTCTGTGGCATTTGTCCTGCAAACAAGCCCTTCTCTTTAATAGCAACCGATTCTAGCAGCTTATTCTTGCAAAGATGAGGTTTAGCTTAAGAATATCTTGGTTGGAGCTATGGGGTATGCCTATATCTTTATATACGGCAATTCCGCGCTAAAGCCCTTATCTTATCTACACCTTTCTTTGGCTAATAGTTCTTCTCATTATTCCCTTCCTTATCGACATTAGCTGTATCCCATATCTCCCCATATCACTCATTCACATGCCATATCATTGTTCACCCTGCCAATATTCTTGTTTAAGACAGATCGCTTCCCTCAGTCAGCGGGAGGCCTAGTCCATGTAGGCCCTCAAACCAAACGGCGGGCAGCCCAGTCGAAGGAGTAGTTCACTTACCTGTTTGTACATATACTATACTCATACCCATATTACGATACAGATGTGTTCACCCTATCTTGCTTTCACGGCGAACGACCGGCTTTGTTTGACTGGGAACCAAAGAGCCAATACACCAACAACCAAGGAACGGGAGTGGGTGGTCCCTAGGAACGGCGGAAAGGAAGTACTTGTTCAACCAGATACGAGTGACGGAACCGGGGTTGATCAAAGACATGCGCCAAGTGCCAGGAATGACTATAAGCCGATAGAGTCGTTGTGACATGCCATGAACCGAGATACAATTTGACTAGTGCCAGGTACAAGAAAGAGTTGATTGCCCGAAAGAGGTGAGTCGCCCAGAAAGAAAGAGTGGAGTTGATTTACAGATACTAGTACCTGAATGACAAGTGACGAAAGCAAGAAAGATAGACTAAAGCCATTACGAATGACAAATACACAGAAGAATGACTCGATCGAGTCCCGAGAGAGAGAAAGATTGACTAGACAGAATGGCCAGTGACAGAAACAAATACATTGACAGAAGGAGTCAGCGACCGGAATTACATGTATCCGAAGTCCTCTCCACCGGATGCAGCCCTAAAACAGCCCTAAGCTGCAAGCTCATCCATAAAGACCCCAAGCCCACTAGCGGACTACTGATCTCCTTATTCAGTTGACGTTCAAAAATGCACCAAAAAAGGGGTGAAGGGGGTCCTCAAACCAACCTGGCCTCCCTTTCTATTTTTCGGAAAGCGGTTACGCTCGTTTTAGGTAAGATCAAAAAAAAATGAAGAAAGGATTGTTACGTGTCTGATTCCCGCCCATTCATTTTGAAGTCACTTATAAGACGTGAGAGATGCTCTAAAGTCATAAGGGGGAAGGCCGGAGACTTCGCTCAAATGGGGGGCGGTTTTCTCCTCAATAAAATGAAAGGCTGGTTTTTGGATATTTCAATTGATAACTCAATAAGAAATTGGAGCTTGGGAATTAGGTTCGCGAAGAAGAAGATCACAAATGAAATCTTGAGCTTCTTGCTTACTCTCCCGAATCGAAAGATCTCTTATCTCCGAGGCGAGGACGTCGTCATAAACTTTTTTGCCGAAGGAAAGATATCTAAGGGGTTTCATCCTGATTTGAATTCCATTCACGTATCACAAATGGATCAGCAGTGATATTTTCTTTCGTTGTCCGCTCTTTCCGTTTTTTTTCGTACCAAAGTAATTTGAAATAGATAATCTAAAAAAAAGTCTTACTCTTAGAGGTCTCGATAGCTATTTGATACAGGGCGGTCGGTAACGTTGGTGAATTAGGTAAAGGTACGGAAAGAGAGGGATTCGAACCCTCGGTAAACAAAAGCCTACATAGCAGTTCCAATGCTACGCCTTAAACCACTCGGCCATCTCTCCTACATAATCTTATGATGATGACCCAGAAACCGCGAGTGAATAGCGAGTCATTCATATTCTTGCAGTAAAGGTACGACCAATCCATTAGAAATAGAAAAACTTTTCGTCAAAGCCTTCGAAGAAAAAAAAAACGATTCTTCTTGTTACCATTAAAAAAACAAAAGAACTATTTCTATTCATGTTTGTCAAGACGACGATCCCGTCATATTATTTGATTTAGACCGGATTTTTCCAATGAATTGGAAGGAATCAACTACTCCCTTCATGGTCACATAGTCATTACAGAATGATTTTTCAGGTATATATTTTTTTTTGAATATGGGTAGTACCCATTTTTCAATATAAATGAAAGGTAGTTTTTACCGCCCGAGAATCCGGTTCGCTTATCGCCTTTTTTTTTCCTCCGTTCACTTCTCCTTTATCTTCTTCCTACCATACGGGGGTGACTTAGGCGCTAGGGTTAATACCATATTAGATCGAATAACTCCTTACCTTTTATCAAGAGAAGCCTGATTCTAGTCAGGATTGAAAAGATAATGACGAACCTTTCTTTATTTAAGGTTGATCCAATCTGAGTGCTTATTGCCTTCTTCTTCGCCTCTCCTTTGGAGCCCGAGCTGATCCGAATTCTCCTATTAGTATTAGTTAATAACTTGACTTAATGGTAAAGGTAGTTCTAGATTCTTTTTTCTTTCTTTATCAGAGAGGGGCCCCCTTTTTTTTTTGAATTCAAAAGGGGGAGAGGGAGTTTCGGGAACAAAGCCCCCGGATTTGAAAGTGCAGCCCTACCCTATAGTGGAGTATCTTTTCCCTATCTAAGCTATATCAACATAGCAAACTAGAAAACTCATCCGCTTGTCAATTCTTGGTGTAATATGTAAATGATTGGTGTCAGAATTTGTCACTGATCAGGTGTGATCAGTCTCATCCGTGTAAGAATTAGGAATTCCTCTTCCAACTCGTCCCAGAATGGGCGTTATGGCAAAGAACAAGAAGAAAACTAAAGGAGAAATTTGTCCAATAGTAACAAATGGTGCCTCCACAGGTTGACATCCGATCCAACCTAGTAGTAAGCAATCCGCCAAAAGCAACCAAAATATTCCTTGGTGAATCGGGCGAAAACTTGAACTACGCACATACATACTTTTTTTAAAAAAAGGTAAAGCCAAGAGACATATAAAAACTGGTGCTATTGCGGCTACACCTCCAGATTTGTCAGGTATACTACGAAGAATGGCATGGATCGGTAGGAAATACCATTCCGGCACAATATGAGGCGGGGTGGGCATCGGATTAGCAGGTATATAATTGTCGGGATGCCCCAAAACATTAGGAGCATAAAAAATCCAAATAGAAAAAAAGATAGCAAAAGCTACCCAACCTACTAGATCCTTTACATAAAAATAAGGGTAAAAAGCTATTTTATCCATCTCTGAATGTACACCCAATGGATTATTTGATCCATATTGATGCAATGCGGCCAGATGAAGAAGACTGGCGCCTACTAAAATAAAGGGGAGTAAATGATGAAGACTAAAAAAACGATTTAAGGTGGCATTGTCCACGGAGAAACCACCCCAAAGCCAAGTCACTATAGTATCTCCTACTACAGGTATGGCGCTAGCTAAGCTTGTAATTACTGTAGCTCCCCAAAAGCTCATCTGACCCCAAGGTAGTACGTATCCTATAAAAGCTGTCACAATCATTAATAGGAAGATTACTACTCCGAGACACCAAACAAATTCCCTAGGACTGCTATAACTCGCATGATATAGACCACGAAAAATATGAAGGTAAACCACAATGAGAAACATACTTGCCCCATTAGCATGCATATAACGGAGCAACCAGCCCCCTTCAACATCTCTCATAATGTGTTCTACGCTGTTGAAAGCTAGATCCACATGAGGTGTGTAATGCATAGCTAAAAAAACGCCAGTAACTATCTGAATGACTAAACAAATACCAGCTAACGGACCGAACCCCCACCAATAACTAAGATTGCTCGGGGTTGGATAATCTATCAAATGCTGATTAAGTGTGGAGGATATAGGTTGTTTAAGAAGAGAGAATCGTTGGTTCCTTATAGTCATTTCTCTTTCCTATCGTGACAACTCTTGTTCCCCCACCTTTTTTTTAGCGTTCTGGGGCCCTACTTAATCTATATAGATTCTATATAGATTAAGTACCCTTTCTTTTACTTTTGAAGGATGGAGGGGGTATACAGCGAAAGAAGCGTCGAAGGGCTCATCCTGGGTTACTGAAGGGTTGTCCGACTGCTCGGTGACCGAATCTGAGAGGTTTTTACCGCTTTCTCTTCTCTCCAGCACTCTCGGACTGATCATCCATCTTGCTGCGACAAAGCAAGCTTAGGAATGAATCTAAGAAATTTAGGTCTCTGTCCGCTTGGAAGATTCTTCTTTCCTCTTCGGTGAAAGAGGGCAAAGGGGTGGGGGAGAATGAATTCTAAAAGGAGAGAAGATCTCGTCCACCAAGCGGGACAGCAGGCAGAGTGCGATCCCTAAGCTATTGGGGGTTCTCGCTCATCTCTTGGGATCCATATCATCTGAAAACTTTTCCTGTTACATTAGCATAACTAAATTTGAATAGGATGACTCAGCCTCAGGAAAAGTAAGCCCCCCATTTGCCTTGATGGAATTTGGCTTCGCTGCGCTCTGAATCAATCAAAAAGCTTTTTGATTTGATTCATCCCGGGCATAGATCGAGGTTCGATGGGTTTCTTTGTAACTTGGCCATGGAGTCCTCCTCCACGCTACAACTAATTCTCCACTTCTTCCTGCGGCTGGTCCGAGGTTGAGGAGGGCTCCGGCTCATCAGCTGGACTGGAGGACTTTTGTTGAGGTCCAGATCTAAAGGCGGCCGCTTCGAAGAGCTGGCATGACTTCCATTTCCTCCTTCGTGTTAAGAGGGGAATCCAGCTTAAAAGCTTCAATGATCCTTTCGGCGGGAATGGAGCCAATCTTCCCACGGGGGTCGACTTCCTCCATACTTTCACGGAAAGCTCGAAGAATTTCTGGACAAAAGAAATTCTTGTGTTTCAGAATCTTCCACGCTAACTTCATTCTGAGAGAAAGTCAAGTCAAGGCTTTTTGGGCTGTCGGAAGAACTATCACTCGATTCATTGGAGGTGGGCGAAGAAAAGTCTGCTCTCGCATCTTCAAAAAGTCTTCAACTCGTCTCCAAGCCGCATCTGGATCTGGTGATAACCGTTTCTCAGATCAATCTTCGAAAATACGCTAGTACCAACCAACATGTTCCGCATGTCGTCCAACCACGGGATCGGAAAATATGTATCTTATTGTGATTTTGTTGATGACTTGACTATTCATGCACATCCCCCGGGTACCACTCCTTCTTAGGTTTAGTAATGCAGGTACAACACAAGGGCTCATGCTCTCGCGAATAAGCTCCTTTCGAACCAACTCCATCACGCGTCGCCTCAGCTCTTCATGCTCCGCTGGGCTCATCCTAGATGCTGCCCGGTTAGGTAGCGTGGAACTGAAGATTAGGTCATTTTGGTGTTGGATGCCCCTAATAGGAGGTAATCCGTTCGGCAACTCCTTCTGCGTGATGTCACGCTCTCCGATTCGTCCAGGAAGCGGTGTTGGGCTAGGAACAAAGCTTCAATAGCTCGTGCCAGGTCAAGATCAGCATGGATATTCGTTTTTACAGCAGCTGTGGTAGCTCACTATGAAGTCCCTTAGTCCCTTAAGGGTATTGACATCGGCTTCCGGCGACAGATAATCGAATTCTTCATGAGCTATTTCATCTGCAGCACCAATCAAATCAAAGTCTTGTCGACCTCGTTAGCAATACTTACCGCGGAAGCCCATGCCCTTGCACTCAAGCAATACTTTTTTAGAAGTTGGACAAAGGCCTTACGAATTTGCTTGCGCAAGCGTTCTTTTTCGAGGCAATAAAAGCTTTCAGTCCTTGCTTTCGTGGTCGGTCGAACTTAGCTATTGAAGTCCTGCCTGTACCCACCGGGCTAGGGATGGTTCCCTGCATTGGACACCGGCCGGCACTCCCGGATTGGCTGCTTTCTTACAAATTTGGATTGGATCAAGTTTGACTCTCGATGGCAAGGCTGGGGGCGGTAGTTCAATCCTTGCCGCGCTGACTTTTTTGGTTTTTTAGTATTCGGGATGAGCTTCATTCCGGTCTTAAACATCGGATAAAAGAGGGGTGGGCTTTGTTCTGTGGGGGCCGCCTTTCGCAGTTTGATAAAGGAGAGAATTTAAGAAAGTCACTTTCTCTAACCTTTTCTATCTATCTTTAGAAGTAGGCCGAGAGAAAGTCAATATGAGATTTGCGTTGGTTTTTTCCAACGAAACTAAGAACTTTTTGTCTTTATCATTCGGTCAGTCCCAACTCGGACTTCCATGATGGGAAGAACCTCCGCATTCTGGCGCTCCAATGAACAAGACTTCTCCGCCTTACTATATTTAGAAGAGTGGTCGGGAGTTACATTCGTAACTTAATGTTATGTTCACGCAGTGATATTCTATCTTTCCAAGAGTACTCTAGGAAACTACTGTTCTCCTAGTGTACTCCGTTTAGAACTCTAAAATAACAAGTTCAATTATGATATTAGTCAGAAAGGCAGCTAGTAAGCAAGTCGAGTAAGACAGCTATTATTAAGTACGTAGTCTATGTCTGGGGAGCATACTTGACAGGAGATAGACACAAGCGGTAGAGAGGTCCCCCACTTCGATTCCCGCCCCGTTCGCATCTCCGATCCAAGATAAGGGATGACTCCGTTAGGTCTTTTCGGTCCGGAGCCGGCTGGTAATGGGCCTACTTACCTTGCTTGTGGACCAGCTGCGGAGCTAACCTTTGTTCTATTGGTTTGGTGGTTGCTACCAAGACGATTTCTTTATGCCCATCAAAGAACCTCGAGATGCTAATCCACGAAAAACGATACGAGAAATTCGAAAGAACTCATATACGGAACGAGGGCGACCCGTGGAAATACATCGGTTTCTTACTCGTGCAAAGGAACTATTTCTTGGCAACTTGGACAACTTATAACGATGTTTGTCCCGCATCTCACTAGGAAGATCGGGATCTTTACAAAAGGCTTTATAAAGCTTTCGTCTCAATTCAAATTTAGCCGCGAGCAATCTACGTTTGTGATCTCGTATATTTCGCTTCTCCGACATCTTACTAAGTTTCCCCCTCATCTTTTTGCAAAAAGCCGCTCCACAGTGGTAAAGTCTCATCTTGTGTGTTGGCCGAAGTGACAATAGTCACATGGAACCCTCGAATATGTTCGAGGATCTCGAAATGATCTTCCAGTTCCGGGGAGAATTCGCAAAACTCCGTTTCCATTGAGAATTGAATGGAGTTTTTCCGTATTTCGACCGGAGAATCTAACAGAGACATTACTGTCGAGATTCTTACCGAAAAATTAGACATTCCATGCCCTCGGAGAGTGCTTTGTCGTGCTAGGTCACTGACATATCCTTTGTCTTTATTTGACCCCAAGAATGGATTAGATCGAAACGACTTTCCCGTCGAACTCCTTTGTGTCTGTATGAATTTCTGACCGCGCGGAATCTCCATAGCCAATTTTCCATTTTTGATTATGAAATGATAGGGTGCCTTTGGTACTACTCTTATTTCACACGATCCAGGAACTTCCATAACGTTGGCGTGATTCGGTTTGAGCAACGGATCTTGACGTGATACATCTTCGTAATGAAAATGGAGTGGAAACATGAGTTGGTCGGCTTTTACAGTATCTATAGAATAAGCACTGTGAACTATCTGCTTCAAAAAGATAGTTGTAAGAATGAATGAAACTTCAACCTTCGATCGGAATACGGATGAGATCAAAAAGGCAAATAACAAAAAGTTCAAATTCACTGCTAATAACATTTCCATACTTTCCGCATTCAGTTCTAGCTATTTCTGCGCCTTCTGATCGACCAGAAAACAAAACTTAATAGAAAAACCAAGTCCTAACTACATACCTACAATATTGTTGCCATACGTTTCCAGAATGTGAACAAAGTAGATACTGCTCGTGCCATTACTAATGAGATCAAAATAGATTTTTTTTAGCCCGAGAATTTGTTCTTTTATATGTTCTTCGAAAATTCCTTCATTTTCGACTACATCCTTGAAACTGAGTCCTTGTGGTAAGTCTACTCCATTAGTTTCTCTATAATGTTGCCAAAGCTTCTCGAGTTTAAACGCGGTCTTTTGTTTTAGTTTCTCGAGATCCATTTCTAGTAGCCGTTCTACAAAAGTATTCACACCAAAAACATTCCCAGCCGTATAAGCAGCACCCAAAATAGCTATTGAAAGAATCAGTCCTACACCAAGTGTAGTGATATTATATGAAAAAGAAGGGTTCATGTTATCCACAAAGATGTAAGATAATTCTCTATACATGTTTAAACATGCAGCTTGTAGGAAAGAAAAAATGACTTAGTTGGTTGTTTTCCAACGGGAGAAGATGCACAAAAAAAACTATTGATTTGTCCCTCACAAAGCATTCTTTTCGATCTTCTACTCAGATATACTGAACACTGACCAAGTTTGATGAATGATAAACAACGACATCTGTGAACTCGGGTAGGCTTGTAGCATACCTCTGCCCTAAGCTAACAGCTTTCTTCTCTTATGATATTTCTAGTTGGATGAAAAGAGAGAGAGCTCGTTCTATCGGGAAGACCTCAGACCTTTTTACTGCAGTTGAATGGGTTTAGCTTAGAATTGAACTAAGTGACGTCGAATTCGTATTCGCTTAAATCTAGAAAGCGCCTTTCTTTCCGAAGAGATTCTTGCCAACACCAAGGAAAGTGAAGGCAAGTCACCTATATCTTCTAAGTATAAGCATCCAAACCTTCACGATTCCACTCGGATGTTCAGTATCACGTTACCCATATCCTCCTCTCCCGTTACTCTATATCGTATTCTGCTCTATTAATTACTCGCCTCTATATATATAAATCAAATAGATAATAAACGAAAATTTCCTATACCTATAGTAGTAGGGTCAAGCTCTATCGCAAGCAAGGTTTGGATACATATTGTTTAGTAAGGTGCGACAACCACTTCCTCGATTAGAGTTTGAGAATGGACTTGGTTTAGTCGAAAGCTTGTTAGAGTAAAGGGAAAGGACAAGTATCAAGTGGGAAAGCCTGTGGGTTGGTTTGGCCTCTCCTCTGTCTTTAGAGTGACTTTTCTCAATCCCGTAGCCTGCTCAATAGCCTTATAGAACCCGAAAAAGTGTCAAAAGCCTCCCCTCTCGCATTCGTTCGAATAGTTTCTTACCTATCCCGCCAGAACTCCAGCCATCTAGAAAGCGATAGGACTTTCAATCCCATCAAGTAAAGCACCCGGTTCGATAGTTCCCTATATTGTATTGAGTACCCTGCCTGTGCTCCTGTTGCCGAAAGCCTATTTAGAAAGGTAGCGAGGTTCAAAGAGTAAAGGAAGAGAATCAACTAAGGATCAAAGACTTTTGGGATAAAATAGCCCTACTTACCAAAAAAGCCGCACATCTATCTTAGCCAACAGAAGGAAAGGGCTAAAGCCAGTTCTCGCTGACCCTGGGAGATCTCGTGTACGTTCTCTTCGATGTAGTTTCCTGCCCTGCGGTTTCCTTCTCTGGTCTCTTTGAGTGGAAGTTGGATGTGGTCTTACTTTACTCTTCTTGTTTTACGCTCGCCCTCTCAAATAAATAAGAATGGAAATTTTTCTGTAAATCCTCATCATCCTATACTTTTTTTTTCTATAGGCGTGAAATGAAATCAAGTATATTCTCGAGGGCTCTATATGAAAGCGTGCAAACATGCCTTCTTGGCAAAGAGGGCATATCCTATAATCAAAGTTATCCCAGCTCGACTCAGATATCGAATCAAAGTGGATTTTTGTGTAACCAGCTCCTCAAAATTGATCTATGGATTTTGAAGAGTAAAACGTAATCGAATGAATCGATGCCAATGATAGAGTACGACATATGAGCTCATACCTTATGTTATGTGAGCTTACCGTTACTATTACCCCCGTTTTGAGCTTTAGCTTAAAGAAAGGCCTTTCATTTACTATTAGCAAGATGTTATGCCCCCGGAAAAGACCTGTTTCAGTTCCTCCTTAAGCCTTTGCAGCATTTTCCATCGATCTGGGCGGGAGGTGTCCTAATGTCCTTCGCTAGCTACTTGCTTTGCGACCTTTCAAAGAGCCGGGACGAAGATGAAGCCTTTCACTCCTCTCCTTACAGTCGAGTAAGTAAACTCCTTAGTTTCGGATGTTCTAGAAAGAGAGATGATCAAAGTTCTTACTAGCTCATACCTTGGAATTACAGGAGTTACAACAGGGTCTAGAGATCTTTTGCCTTGAGAAAAGCTCTTCTAGGTGAGGGGTTGAGGACCTCCACCAGGCAGTGAGATGAGGAAGCACGGGGAAATAAGGATAATGGATTGTGTAAAAAGGAGGCCTATAACAAAGGAAAATGATAAGAGAAGAAGTCTTTAAGAATAAGGTGGGTTTCTTCCTTAGTGCTAAAGCTAAGGAAGAATCACGAGCTGGATTCGAACCAACAATGCGGGAACCCGCTCTCAACCTTGAGCGTGATTTGGGCATTCCTCTGCCTATTACTCAGGCTGCCATGGCACAACCTCCACCTGCAAGAGTTAGAGATAGATCAGCAGATCTTGGTACTACTTATGTTATGCAAGAGCTGACACTAGAGTGGATGCCAATTCTTCTGAGGTTCTCTCAGATGCGCCATCCATTCCTCTTCTTGTTGATCTTTCAGCTCCAGCAACGGATTATTCTATTCTGTCTTCTACACGGCATCCTCCTGCTCAGCAGCCTCCTACATTCTTTGTCTACTTTTGATTCCATTCATCCTATGGTGACCCGGAGTCGTGATGGTGCCCGGCGACCACGAGCATTCTTTTCTTCACCATATACAGCCTTGTTAGCTCCCTCATCCCCCACATGAGCCTACATCCTTTAAGGAAGCTAGTGAGGACAGGTAGATGGCTTTCGGCTATGAAAGAGGAGTATGCCGCTCTTCCGCAGAAGAAGACTTGGTCTTTCGTGCCCTTCTATAAAGGTTGTTGGATGTCGCCGGGTCTACATAATTTAGGAGCGTGCTGATGGTTCGATAGAAAGTGGACAGCTTATGGCGCTTCAAAAGTTGCATAACAGATTTGCCCAGTCGACTAACCCGCTTTGGGTGAAAGGAAGAATACCAGAAAAAGAGTCTAAGAAGAAGATGCCAAAACGTATTTACTTGACTTTCTTTTTGTGCTTCAATCCACTACCAGTCATTTCCTGGCCTTGCCCCTTTAGGCTAGTCAGAAGTACGAATGCAGGAAGCTGCAGCGAGCTCCTCCCTTTTTGCCTTTTAGTCTCTTCTGCCGGTAGCTGAATGGCTTCTTGCATCGGGAGCTGTCAATTCGTCCCATGGAAGAAAAGTATAAAAAAGGTCTTCACTCATGCCATTCCTTACTGCCTATTTTCTCTGTAAGAGACAGCAGGAAGATAAGCCTTTGGTAAGACAGATTATAGACTTTTTGCCCGGTATCCAACTTTCTCGGCTCCGTGCCTTTCACTTCTAGCTAGTACTTCTACATCGTCCTAAGAAGGTGACCAGGACTATATGAAAATATAAGAAGAGGGAGACCTATAAGACTCGTCCGTTAAAGACGTAATTGTTGTTGCTGAGAGTAAAAGGCAAAGGTCCGGCCCAGACCTAGTAGTCTAAGTAATCTCAGTCCAAATCCCCCAGAAGGAGCTCTAGTTGCCTTGTCTTACCTTGTTCCAGGCTATTGACGGATCGGATCGTGAGACTGAGACTTTATAGCTCTAGTAGTTCCCGTGAGTAAATGAGTCAAAGGTCTATTAGTTCTCTCCGTCTACCACCTGATGCCTTACTTCCAACCATTTAGTCTGGTGTTGAACTAGTAGTTGCTGAGGGAGCTCTCAATGCCTTTTTGCCTGCTAGACCTGACCTCCTTCCTAGGGCATGCCCTCTTTAAAAACCAGCTCTCAATCAGTCCCTGGGGAATTCTCTAATAGAAAGAAGGGTTAAAAGTTGTAGTTGCCGCCCCCGCGTAAAGGTCTTGACTTGTAATGCGTGCAGGCATAAGAAATGGCTCAACAGAGAAGAAAGTTAGCTAGGCCCCCTCACTGGTCCTGCTTAAGCTCCAAGCCTTTTCCCGACAATGGATGTGCCTTTCCGGAAGGGAAAGAACTTCTCAAAGACCAACCAAGCCTTCTTCTATCTGCTTTAGCTTCCCGAAGTCAGTAGTCAGTCCTTGGAAGGTGCTGTCCAAGTCGGCTTAGCTGAGCTAAAGAAAAGATATAGTAAGACCTCTTAGTGGATCAAGAACCACAGGAAAAGTATAGACTAGCTTAACTCCGGCGGGGATTATCTACTTTTCAAAGGGAGGGTCATCCTTATAGTTTTTAGGTAACCCCGTAGGTCCCACACTTGCTCTAGCTCTAAATTCTTCCACTGGTAAAGACCTAGTATATCTGTCCACGTCTGGTCTTTCATAGCAGTCTCACATCTTTATCACGGGTTCAAGGGACTCCTAACAAGGGCTAAGGACTAAGTTCCATCTCCCGATCCTAAACAGAGAGCAGGAAGTCAAAAAGCTTTCTCTAGATCCGCGGGGGGCGAACCCTGGTTCTAATCCTTAGGCGAGGTAAGTTTGAAAGTCATTTCCCTGTCCCGATGCAACTCATTTCCCACCCGCTTCTGCTCTTTATACTTTAGGGACGGCTAACTCTCTGTCAGGTCTGATTGAAGGAAGCGGGACTGATCCCCGGCCATATTCAGTCTTTACCTCAGGCAATGAAGAGAGTGAAGCTAGCCCAGAAGAGAAGAAAAAGCTCCTGTGAGACCATAAAAGGACTGATATTAGGCTTTCCCAGGAAAGATCTTTGGGCATCAGCGGCTCGGCAAGCTAGAAAGACTCAAGGAAAAGTATAAAAAAAACCTTCATTTTGTGGCATCTCGGGAAGGAAAGAAGTCACCACCAGACTGGAAGTCTCAATTGTGTTAGCATACATTCTCTGTTTCCTAGGAAGAGAAGGCAGCTAAGAAGAGAGACTAAGGAGCCGATAAACCTTAAGCTTTACATATGCCTTTTCCGGGCAGTGAAGAATCAGGAAGGCAAATCGGTAGGGGAATAAGTTCAAACTCCGTCCCACGGCGGGAATTTTGTTGAACTTCGAGGATAAAAAGCTACTAATCGTGACCTTTCTATATGTCTGCCCGCGTGGCTTAGGCTTCCTTTACTATATGGATTGAGAGAGGCTTCGCTCCTAGGCGCCGCTAAAGGAGCATTCTCTTTCACACCCCTATCGAGCTTTTCTATCCTCTCCTCAGGGTTGGAAGGATGCACTAGCAGATCAAAAGAAAAGTGGGAAGGAAGCCATGAAAACCTCGGTCTTTAGAGTCAAGAGCCTTTGGTTCATTTCAGTAGCCCGAACGAGAGTCGACTTATTTCAGTCTAGCTTTTTTTTCGTGAAGCTTTGCTCGTCCCCCTTCCGTAAGGGAAATAGAATAGGGATCCACTATCGGATCAAAGTAAGCACTAAACCTAACTTTCATTCATTTCTGTAGAGTCTGGGCTTAGAATAGAGGCTTATGCCTCGCAAGAAAATCTTAGTCTTTTTGCCCCATCAAAGAACCTAAAGATGCTAATGCTAATCCACGAAAAAGAGCTCACCCTTTTTCTATTGGTTTTGAGGTTGCTACCAAGACGACGATGTCTTAGTCTTGCCGGACCAGTTGGTATTGCGGGAGACCGGGGAATAGAGAGAAGGCCGAGAAAGAAAATCAAAAACTTGATCCATCCAGGTGTATTCCGCTCTAGTACAAGACATTTTTAAGTGGAAAGTCAAGTTGGCGAATGATAAAGGTCGACTGAAGAGAACGATTGGTCTTGACGAACCGAAGGAGGAGATAAAAAGAAAGAAACTTTTAGATTCTACTGGGAAAGACGAAGAGCGAAAGGCTCTCTTCGTATTGAAGATTTTTGCCCATTCTTTTTCAAATGGGAAGCGGCATGGGACTCATTCCTTTTGAGTTTGCCGATAAAGAAAGATATACTTATATAAGATAAAAAAAGCTTGCTGCTTAATTACCTGGATAGTATGATGTCTACTCGTCATACGATGTTCAAAATCGGTAATTAATCTATATAAATTCCTACAGCTTGGGCTAGATTGAAGTTGAACTGAATCCAGGGATTATGAATGAAAATCTGGATTCGGTGCCCCCTTATCGTCTGATTTGAGTATAGAGAAAGGACCCTTGGCGATTTTTCCCGCTGGTGAAAGAAGGTCTGGTCTGCTATCACTTAATATCCATTACTAATAGAGGAAGACGGTATGGTCCTTTAGGACTTTTTCCTTTCTATAAGGTGTGCTTCTGCTAGAAGAATGTCTGGACTCAGCATTTGAATGCCACGGCAAAGCACTTTTTTCTCTAATAAATGCATCCCTTCCGGGTGAACGTATTAGCTCTAGAATTACTACGGGTATCCAAGTACTAAAAAGGTAACCTATTGTCCAACGTATTCGGTGACACTTTTTGTTTTGCACAAGGGTGTGAGGATATCCGGGGACTCCCTGTACTGGTTACTGCTAGTGCGTTTGCAGTAGTGTACTGGTGTTAGTGGACTCGAGCTGGCAAGAGGCTATATTATTCCGGGAAAAGCAAGCGGATCAATCAAGAGAGCTAGCTTCGGTCTCACGTAGGTAAGGACGGACGAGTAAGGATCGCTCTATCTCTTAATTCTTAATAAAGAATTCTAATAAAGGGGAGTACTTTATGATGTGCGTTCTATTTCTAGGCTTCAATTCTTGAGGAAGTGATCGGTTTAACCCGCGTGGCGATACCCAGGACTATTTGATTCGCTTTTTTTGGAAGCAACTTTTTGAAGAATTCTAAGTAAAGGCGAACAGCTCATGCTTCTTTCATTAAGGAGATACTGCATATGTTTTTCCGACCGAAGGTGAACTATGTAAGTACTAAAATAGAAAATAGCCTTACTATCTTTGACCTTTATTCGATAAAGATATATAATACTAAAATCAAATCTAAGGGCTTTCGGCTAACATCTATCTACTATTAGACGTAAGATGGCGCGGCTATAAGATAGCCTAGCGAACTTTCTATCATTATAGAATCCTATCATTAGAATCTATTATCTTGTTTGGTCGAGCGGAGGTAAAAGACTGAGAAAGTTTTGATCAGCAATTGTATTAAAAAAAAGACATAGTTAGTAGGTTAGGTCACACCCCTTTTGTGATTACCGAAACCCGTCAGGACAGGTTGGTTTCCTAAGAGGATCTACTTAACTTCTCCGAGTTATTCGTAAGTTCTAAAGCAGGCCTAGGTGGTAGAGGATTTCATGCTACCATGCGTAGACTGTTGCTCTGAGTCGAGATAGGCCAAGGACAAAGAAAGACCTTCCTGTCCCAAGTCGTGAGGTTTAGCATCCAAAAGTCCTAGTAGACCTGAAGAGGAACAAGTCCATTTCGAAATAAAGAATGCAACCCGTAGTTTTTGAACCCCGCCCAGACAAAAGAAGAGGAATCACAAAAGTCCTCCTGTGTGGGACAATATAGTAAGTTCATCCGCCATTAGGAACTGGGTCTACTAGAATCAGGTCTTATGGATTGCACACGGTTTGTTCTACTTGAATGGGGAATAGTCGATGCTCCGTCTTTCCTCTCTGCATTGGAAGTTTGACTGTATGGTCTTTCCCTGATGGGATTTCTGCTACGCACCTTTCCTCCCTTTTTCTCTTTTGAGTTCGTGATGGGATCGAATCAGTTCATCGAAGGATTCCCGCAGGGATCGACGGCGTCGTACTCAGTCGTACTCATGCTCTCGTAGGCTATCCTTACTAATATCTTCTTTCGAAACTAAAGCTTCAGCTTCTTGCGCATTGTATTTTTCTTTTTTGGAAAGTAAGCACTATTCTAAGATGGCAAAAAGTATCTTGAAATGTCGATTTAGTAGCCTGCTTTCTTTCTCAGGCTAGCATCTAGGATAAGTATAAAGCATCCAGGAAAAACCAAAAGCGGAGTCAAAGTACCGCTCCTTCAATCCTTCAATCTTGCTTCGGAACCGATCTGAGTTCTTTTCTCTTTTCCAAGCGGAGGGCTAAGAGAAGAGGAAGGAAGATCACTAATACCTGTTAGCGCTATGGACAGATTCCTAGCTTATTATTAGATAAAGAAAGGAGGCTTGCCTTTTGAGTTTCAGTTATATGCTGGCCTTTTTTGCCTTAGCATAGGCCTACCAAGACTGGCAAATTTCAAGGACTTGGTACATTGGCTCACTTTCGCTTTCGGACGGCATTATCTATAAAAACGATTCCATGAGCACTCAACAGCCCCTCGTTAAGTACACTTCCTTAAGTAACGTACACTCCTTTGGTCTCGGGTTTCAACTACTTTCTTTTAGTTCAAACTGGGAAGAGCTTTTCGTTGATCTCTTACTGGTGAACCATCACCCGAACCTGGAACCGAAGGACTTGCCTTTTCGTTGAGCTAGGCCCGTAAACTCTTTTAGGAGTTCCAAAGACGAAATAGATGACCGAGGGCCCTTCTAGATGGAGCCAGGTTAGGTCACTTCGATCGTTTAAGCCCTTACTGCGATAGAGTAGGCCGCTTTAGTTGGCAAGGTTATATGGTCTAGAATTCTTCCACCTGTGAAAGAAAGGTAGCGAAAGATGTTAAGAATGGCATTCCCCCCGATTGAGGAGAAAGAGCCAGCCGTAGTCCCACTAATGTAATAAGGGCCAAGCTTTCGAGAGTCATCCTTATTGCGGCGGGTTCCACTCCTTTTCATGGTCGAGCTTCTTTTATTTCCTCAGATAAGGGATCTCGCTAACCTCCCTTCTGTGAAACTGACTTTTAAGGAAGTCTCACCCATGCAAGCATCAGAACATGCATTCTCGCGATCTACAGAGTCCTTATGGCTTGCTCTTGAAAAAGAATAATCAAATCAAGCTTGTTACAGAACAGACATTCCATTCTTTGCTTCCCCAGCACTGACTGACCTCTCTGGTCGGATGTTACAGTCGGCTCTACTTCTTAGTCAACTAGTAGTCTTTCAGTCGGAAATCGCTTTCACATCTCATATGACATCTGTACCAACAGACTTCTTCGGACACCAGTAAGGTAAGTAGCTACTCCAGCGGATCTCACTCCAGATGATCAAGCTTATTTTAAGGATAGGTTAGCCTCCTCTCCTTCAGGGGATGCAGCAAGACTACGTTCTCATCGGAGTTCCACTTTCCACTCTAAGAAAAAGGAAAGTACAGCTACTCTACTTTAGAGTCGATCCAGCTTTCGCTTCTCCCTCGGGTTCTCAATCAAATAGGGTATGTGGTCCTAAAACAATTCTCATTGCCTCTCCTGCCTTGCTGAAATAAAGGGTTTCACTACCTCTGAAGAGGCCTCCCCTTCCGTATTACTCCCTTCCTCCTTTTAGTTGAGTTAAGTACCTTTCCGGAAAGAAAAAGCGGGCATTTCCTTTCCCTGCGAAAAGACTTTCATTAGATGTACCTTACCTCATGTGGCATCCCGCACCTCAAGTGTCAGGAGTAATGGGCTAAATCACTACTCATTCCCCGTACTAATTTCCCGCTACCTCTTCGCCGATCAATGGTCCTGATTCCCCGAAAACAACCGATTTTCCATTTCTTTTGGCTGACTACTCCCCCCTGAACTCCTACCCTGCGGCGATCTCTCTTTAATCCCCGCAAGGGCTACCATTCAAGGGGAGAGAGACGGATTACTTCCTTTCTTTCTTCAATCTCCGCCCTAGGTAAGAGCCCCTTTAAGGCCCTACGGGGCACTTTCTATGAGATAGGAATAATTCCTTTATCCATCCCCTCCTGCGGTCCGATTTTCACCCCCGGAGGGGGATGACTCAGCAGCAGCCGTTGGAGACTTTGATAACATAATAAGGCTGTAGAATTAGCATCTGAAATGAAAGATCATAGGGGCACTGGAGGATTTGAGAGGATTTTCATCAGGGTCTTAATCAGAAAGCGAAAGAAAAGACGGGCGAACCCGGCTAAAGTAAAGGGACTTGGGCTTGGCTAGACCAACTGGGAAAAGGCTACCGCTCTCATCAATCAAATTTGTAAGGGCGTCAATGAATGAAGTCCTTGGTTCGGAAAGACCTGAACCGAAAGGAAGGAACTGCTTTTTCTAGAGATCGGCAAAGCACGGATAAAGGAGCTTCAAAGACTGAAAAAGGTACAGTGGGGTGAGAAAGAAAGATTGTGTTATAGTAGGGTTAGACTGCCTCTCTTATTAATGCACGGCTGAGGAGAAGTCTGTGGCTTAACTTGAATAATCTCTTTCAACCCTATCTGTCTTGCCTTTCTTCTTTGGTGTGGTCTTCCCGAGGGAACAGGCAAAGGGTAGCAGTCAAGCGCGGGGCAGAAGGAATAATGAAAGACTGACCTTGACCCTTGACTTGAATGAACTACATAAGCGCATATCCGTACAGGGAAGGGGCTTCCCCCTGGGCGGTACCCATTCGATTGTTGGTTTAGTACTACGTAAGCCTGTAACTCTTGCTAGATTGAATCGGAATTGGCTTTTGTTCGAACTTTGAGCCGTAGAAATGAATGAAATAGCAGGAGATCCATTGCTGATTCAGAGAATCTTTCGAAGCGGTCAATCGAAGAAATTCCTTCTTTGACTTCTGGGGCAACTTTTCTTTCTCTATCTCGCTTTACTCACTATCTATACGAAATAAGGATCTCAACGGCTGGCTTGACTAAACCTATCTATTGATTAAGGTAAGGAAGGCGGGTTCACATCGCTATCTAAGCGCAGACGTGACTAAGCGGCAGCTGGTCTAGGTCTTCGAAGCATGATTCATCGACAGGGAGCAAGCTCAGTCATTACAACTTGGGCAAAGCCGATTGCTTTCTTCCTATGAAATGGAGAATCTATGGCAACGTGAGAAGCTAAGTTTCTAATTTGATCACTTTAAATAGGTAGCTCAAAGCGCCAACCCTTCCTCTTAGACACTACTACTGATCAGCATGACTTTCTTTCTTGAGTAAGGTAAGGGGTACGGAAACGTCCTCTTATCACAGCTTGAACGGAATTTCATTCAGGGAAGAAGACGAAGTCGATTCAATCCAACTCCAACCGACCGGCTGGAGAGAGATTTAGTCATGAAAGGCAGGGCTAAGGAAAGGCGCAAGCCCCAGTCCGTCTCTGTAGGGAAGGAGATCTCTTCTTGGGTGAAGGTGAAAGTGAAGGTGGGTTCGGATCGGACCCGCTTTCTTCGTTGATGGATCCGTTTATATAAGCAATTGGATCATATTGACCGAGCCATTGAAAGAGCCTCTTCTTCGATAGCGTGAACAGAGCTTCTGGCTAAAGAAGGAAAGGGAATAGCATTGGAGTTCGGGGACTGATTTGGGCATCCCCGAACTCCCACTACTGAGATTTCAATCTTCCATATTCCCTCGATCTTGGCCTTCCCCATCTCTCTCTTTCTCTTTCCGCATAAGCAGTTTCCCCTTCCGCTTTCTTTCAGGGCGCCCCAAAGAAAAAAGAAAGATTAGTTAGATATTGTTCACTTAAATCGCTTCTTCTTTGCTATTACAGATTTCAGCATTCATCTTTGCTTATATCGCATGTTCCTCTATCGATGGGGGTGTCCTTAAAAACAAAAAAGGGGTTGGTTATACGCCTTATCCACATTTTGATATCACAAATCGGAGAGCGAAAGAGATGAATCACACGGGCGAGAGGGAACAGGCTTCAAGCAAACATTATTTTCAAGTATAGCGCGAAGAGAGCATAGGAATTCTTCTCCAGGTCCAGTTGCAGCCGCTGCGTCTGCTGATTCGGATGCTTATGCTTACTATTCTCCCTCTGCCCTAGCTCCAAGATCTCAGTTTGTTGCACCAGGAACCGATTTCTCTTTGTAAAAAACAGTTGGAACGCGGTCTCCTAGGTGGAACTTATCAGCCTTCTTGGAGGCATGCCAACAAGGTCTCACGATGAGCCACTCGCTTAGAGTTCGGTGCGAGGATCAACACCCTTCCTTCAGGCTAGTTCAGCTCTAGATAAGAAACCGCCTCAAAGCATCGCAATAGACGCAACAGCAACCTGCACCCACCGGCACTTTTCCTTTACTTCTGTCGGTCCCCAGACTCCGAAATCGTTTATGTTATTACGATCCGTTAGTACGAAACTATCAAGCTGAGCTAGATCTAGGCTGCAGGAGAGCACTTCTACTCAGAGCGGCCAAGCTCACTTCGCGCCAAACCAACAATCTGCACGCTTAGCCGCATTGTTCACCTTGACAGGGAAGGAGAAAGGAAGGCTATGAATTGAGCTAACGCCCTCTGTAACCCAAGGAAGGGTGTTGATCCTCGATTCGAGTCTCGTGTTGTGAGTGTCGTGTCTCGCCTTTCGAATTCATATCTTTTGGGAAAGTCTTCAGTGAGCCGATCCAGACCTAATTGATCTGGTTTCTGAGAGCACTGACAAGGCTAAACTCGCCGGTTTCAGAGAGCACTGAATCATTCGAAAGGGGGGGGAAAGATTGGAGTTCCATTTGGAATTGACTCAGAGAGGTCTGTGAGCTCGAGATGGAAGAGGGCGGTGAAGCTTTCCTCGCGCTTAGCTAGTTTGGCTCGTGCCAGTGGGTGAAGGGTGCGCTGCGCATTGAAGTGCTACCCGGAACCTACCTGACTTCCTCGATGATTTGTTTGGATAGAGGTCGGAAGAAGCAGGCACACCAACCGACGTTTAGGGAGTCGGAGGTTAGTGATTCTTAAGCTAGCCTGTGACTGTCCCGTTGCTCTTCGTGAGTCATAGCTACAGGATTTCATAGAAAGAAAGCATTCGCAGTAAGCCTAGCGGCTTCCTATGATCACCGATCAAATAGCATCACGCTCAGGAAAGGATTTATCCTCAAATCAAGTCAGTGTTCCGGAAAGAACAGATCAAGAAGTGGTGGTTCAGTCACTTCGGTAGGGGATTCGCGATGCCATCTGTATGGTCTTCCTCTTGATGGTACCTCACAATGGGGGTGCTGCCCAAGCTGAGCTAACTACAGGTCCGAATATACTGCGATCACCCAGACCTTTCTAATACTGAAAGACAGTATTAGAAATTTCTTCAGTTGCTTACTCGACCTAAGCAAGCCAGACCGAACACCCGAAAAAGAAGTTCTTTCTCCATCGAACGGAAATGGACGAAGAGCGAGGAGGTATTCTTCAGAGAGAAGAGCCTAGAGAAATTTCACGATAACTGAAGAGGGAATGCGGCTTTACTAGTTTATAAGACTATAGACTTGGAAGGCTTTCCCAGTTCGCCCTAACGCAGTGTTAGGGTCACTACGAGCTGGACTCGTCGTGAAACTCACTTATTCTTAGAGAAATGATGTGTGCTAGCCTTCCCTTCCAACCATCGGCGTATCCGCTTCCAGAGCTTATGCTTTATCCAATCCAGTTTGTGAGTCTATTCCCTTTCCTTTGGTTTCTGATCTCTCTGTCCCTCCCAACCATACCTCCCTTACCTTCTAAGGAAGGGGCACGGTTAGCAAATCACCTGGCATTGGGTCAAGAACTTAAGGAACGGGCGCAGAGCCCTAGTGAAGCGGTACCTCCATGCTGAACACCAACTCACACCGACTAGCCTTTGTTGCATCGTCACTTTCGGATCAAGATCCAGAAGAGGCTTTTGCGCCCACCTCCTTCTCTTCAGAGATATGGAACTCCAAGCCATCAACATTCCCATCAACATTTGGGAAAACAACATACCTTGATGCAAACCTATATTCCCCTTAAACCTGCCCACCACCCATGAAAAGAAAGACTACATAGGGCCTCCTCAGCCCGCCCTGGTTCAAATACCATTCTTTTTCACTTTATCCTACCCGCCCCTCAGGCTTAAAAAAACGCCTTTTCGTTGTCACCACTTACCTAGATCGATATGGCTAGTTTTCTAGCGAGATTTCTAGCTTGAATGTTGTAAGGTAGTTTACTTGCGTCTTTGCTAGAATAAGGCTTCGAAGCCCCTCTCCTCTCTCTGTAACTAGAGAAGTAGGCAAACCTGAGTTTAGAGCCACCTCGATTCGGGATGTCGGAACACCAACCGGATCGGAAACCGAATCCTAAACTGACTTCGGAACAGGTTCGAGAGCTTAGATCCGCATGAGGTTTTTTCCGTTGTGACAGAAAGAGTTGTGAAAGAAAAAGCTGCTAAATAGAAAAGGTACGTAGTAGCTTTACTAGAAAAGGAAAAGGCCGGTACCAACTCATTTAGAAGTAACATTTTTCTACTTAGTCAACTAATCGACTCCATCTCCCACTCCTGGTTCTATCAAACCAGACACTTCATCCCTGGAAATAAATAGCTTACTTCAGCAGGCATAGAGACCATAGGCTTTCTCTCCAGTACTCTGTCCATCGATCCTTCTTTCCATGCTCCGAGATGAGTTGACTTTCGAGTAGTCGATGATTCTAGACAGGATTCTCCTATAGGTAAATCGTGGCGTTAAAGAGGACTGGGGAGCCTCTCGACCGATCTCACAGATGGTTAGGTTGCAATTCCTTCGCTTGTGAAGAAGCTTGGCTAGTTATCCTTACTCGGATCGACTAATGATTCACGGGGAAAATTCACTGCCTTGAGCCTACTCCAACTTCTAGGGATCCGATACGCCCCCTTCTCTCTCATATCTATGACTCTGGCTTTCTTCTTTGCTCTTCTCTCTTCTCGGTATCAATGCACTAATTCCTAGCTACGCTCCTCAATCTCTTTCTTTCCAAAATTTCTAGTTAGCCTTAGGGCTATAAAGCATTCAAAGCCTCCCCGCTTTCTCACTTTGTTACTTAATCAAAGATTCCATTCTTGCTTCCTTCTATTTCATAAGGGAAATTGCCTTCATTCATTCTCCTGATATTCCCAAGAGCTGCTACGAGAACAGTAAGAGCGGCAAAGGTTATTGCCAACACTGGGTATTCAATAGCCAGGGATGAAATACCAGCTTATTCCCCCAAAGCAAGAGCCGATTCTCTTCTTTGTTGGCAAACAACTCCTATTGCAAGAACAGGAAAGATAGTAAGAAAGGCACTAATCCCAGAAGTTTCTGATTCAATTGCTAGTGGTGGTTGACTCTTGAAAAAATGCCTTATTCTAATATGAATATGCCCTCTCCTTCAAAACTTATTCGAATAAGTTCAAATAGGTTCTTAGAGGATTAGTATAAGACTAAGAAAAAGTCTTTTTTCCCACTAAGATCCGATTCTCTATCTCTCATACGATTTACCCATTCCTTCTCTTAAGTTTATTCTAGTGCACATCCGATGAAAAGAGACCACTAGGGAATTGAACCGCTAGTACCGCTTCCTTATGCCCTCATCCCTTTTCATTTCCTTTTCTCTTTCTTGTGCTTTGTGTACTGTAAAATGCTAGGATTGGAATTCGCCTTTTCCTGAAAGAGAGTTTTCTTTATCCTAGACCAAACTCCTAACCAAATGGCAAAAATTCTTTGACTTTGAGCAAATAAGAGGTCCCATGTACTGCCTTTGACTTCCCTCTTTGATTCAGCTATATTCCTATGTACTTCCTTTTGTATAGACTTGTACTGGTAGAATAAGTAAGCATTTGAGATCCTCGGAGGCGCCTTCAACCTGGCGGTTCCCTTCGTAAGCCTTCGTCATTCTTAGCATAGAAAAGAAGATCCTCATCAGTCCTGCTTGCTCCATCTAGGACCGCTCCTATCCTGAGATACTCCTCAGTCGGTCGAGCTGCATTCCTTAGAATCTTCTCATTATAGAGATGGGGGATAGGAAGTAGGAAGCTTTCTCTCTCAGGCACCTTCCATAGCTTCTTCCAATGAGAGTGAAGCCTCTTTCTAGTCTCAGATTCAAATAAGCCTAAGAGTGTATAGGCTAACTTAGTTGAGAATAGAGCATCCTTCTTTCTATCCAGGGAAAGGCTTATATTATATCCTATCGGTCATTATCTCTAGTATTGGGATTGAGCCAAAGAGCTGCAAAGAAGAAGAAAACTTTGATCTCAGGAAGAGTACCCTCTAAGATAAGTCAGTGCCAAGCCGTCCAATAGTCTGCAAGTCCTTTCTCATATTCAGGAATCTCAGTGGACGCTTTGATTCAGAAGATTGGAATTCGGCTTGCTTTCGACTTTCTATGTTTCGCTCTGCTCGTACCCTTTCTTGTGATTGTATTGGATAAAAGCCTTTTTGGCTCTCACACCGAAAAAGCCCTTCGTCTAGCTCTCCTCTTCTACTTTGCACTTGTGACTTTACTTACACTTTTTCGATTTTGTTAGGAAAATGATGGCTTGCTCTCCGTAGACAAAGCTCGCAGCCTTGCTTTCTGGAATAGCTTGCTTTGTGACTGCAAACTATTAAGTCCAATTAGCCTGAGCCCTTGTGGTAAATTTTCCAGCCTCGTATTCATTATTTATATAAGTTCAAAGCCGGTGAGAGGGAGTGCGGAATAAGGATGGGTTTCACTCTATCCATCGTAGCCCACCCCTCTACCTATTGTCGGAGGTCAATTCTTGCTCCCTCTCTCGAGATTGCAATCCCTATCGAGTCGGGAAGGAGTAATGGGTCGGGGAATCGGGCATCGGTCCTCTTGGATCCGGTAGGAGCGGGAGTAGGTAAGTTAGATCCGCTGAAGAAGGATCGGGCTTAGAACTAGTCTGAAGCTTGTCAAAAGGCTTTTTTTTGACGGTTTGAAGATGGCGATGGTGATTGAGCCGGGCTAGGCAAGGGCGTGAAAGCGTTTCTGCCCTCGCAATGAGAGAGACCCGAGGAAAAAAGGGATAGCGGAACAGGCAAGGAAAAAGAGAATTGAACCAATCATTTAAGACCTCGAAGAGGAGAGCATCTCCGCTTCATTTTTGGCTCCACAAGAAAAAGGACGGTGAATCCAATCCAAAACAAGCAAAGGGGGTGGTCCTTGTTCAAGAAGAATTCACTTTTCTCTAACTCTAAGGCCTCTACTATTATATGTATTACTTTTTTTACCAGTGATAACATCCGAGATCAAGTCCTTTTGGGATTTATGCTACTAATGATGAATCGATCATGCGATATCCTTTTTTGACTTTTTTTACGATGGAATGGAAGAAAAGTAATGAAACCAGCGATGGCTACTGAATAACCTCCTTTTACTTTCTCAATAAGAAAGCCTTTGACCCTTGTATTCGTTCGCCAAATCTTGTTCAGTTCCATCCAAGCTCGGTTTTGTCTGAATCTTCGTGGAAGAAGAAGCGGTTCACCAGCCACTACATCTGTGGATCCCACCAACTCATTAAACCTGGCGGCTGCTCGCTCTTTGATCAGTGATTCACCGGCCACTAGATCAATGAAGAATCTCTCCAAAATCCGTTTTTTGATCAGTGATTCACCAGCCACTACATCTGTGGATCCTACCTTATTCTCAAACCTGGTGGCTCGGTTGATTGGCACTCCTGTAGGTTCATCTTGCATACAAATGATGGGGGAAAAAAGTCCTGCATCCAGCAAGAACATTTCTTCCCTTAAGCGTAAAACTTCAGATTGTAAGGTGTTTCCGCTACATAAGAAAAAACTGGAATTAGATCTTGGAAATGATCGACTCAAATAGATGCTCATAACAAACTTTTCTTTTTCCTAATTTGTAAAGCCACAACGTTAGCCGCGCTTTCAATAATTAAGAAAGCAAGCCACCCGCTGCACTTCTAAATTTACTTACTTGACAGAGGAGATACGCCGGGGGGTTACCCCAGAAAGTTTTTGGAAATCGTTTTTTTCATTCATCACGGTGCAACATAAGCAAACAGCACCCCAGCTCGTTTCACAGCTATTCATTCCCACTGTCTGAAGAAAACGTGAAGAATTGCCAGTTTATTGTCAGACCCGTTGAAGTCCCCGAAGAAAGGGGAAAAGGCTATAAGTAGGCCGTTTGCTATTGCTATAAGGGCTGCTCGCCTTTATACGGCTTGGCTTCGCTATCGCTCTTATGTAGTGGTTGGCCTAACTAGTGGTATTCCTACCATACAAGCCTCTTTTATCTAGTGCTAGAAGCTTCGTCAGAAGCAAGCAAGACGAGGTCGCTCTGCTTCGTAGACAAAGCTTGTTCCGTACTTGACTGACGAGCTCGTGTAGTGCTCGCCCCTATCTTCTCTAAAGGGGCTTATGCACTCCACTCGCTGTCTACTAAACGAGCGTTAGAGCGAGCGAGTGAAGCCTCTAAAGTTTTTTAGCTCTCCTCTTTCATTTCCGCTTAAGCTTCCCCGGTTTGGGGGATTAATTGATTGGATACCCGAGAACCATAATCTTTCCTAGGAACAGCTTCTACGACGATAGATAGGGGTCAGGTTTTGTTTGGCATCTATGCCCCCTGCCCTCCAAACAGTATGGGAGCCTTTCAGCTCGTACTGCTCACACTCCTAGATCTTCACGGCACCTCCTCCACCATAGTGTGAGCTGAGAGCAGCTCCGAAAAGCTAGGCCTACTTCCTTCCAAATTCGCTTTCAACAACGTCAACAACACCACGAAAAAAGTCAACCATGGTTGCCCACAAATCTGTTAAATCCAATCCCTTCGCTTCGCGCCAGGCTTGGAAACCGTAAGTCAGGCTCCTTTCGCCTCTCGGAAGCGAGAAAGCGAGCAGCAAGCTGAAAAAGCCCTTTCCCCTTTTTTGAATAGGAAGGGTAAGCTTCATAGCCTTATTATTATAGAAAGGGGAGCTTCTTATTATTCTATTTTTAGAATACTAAAAAACAGCGTCTGTTATCTTTGTAGAGGAAGAGATAGATCTTGGACTGGCCCCCTTCGCATGGCCTAGAAAGAAAAGTCCGTGCTACTATAAGGCCTCTAAACTCCTCCCTCAGGACACTGTTGCGTTGCCCATGGGGGCGGGGTAGCCCCGACTTCCATAGGTCCTTGGTTCGACCTCCTAATGAGAATTGAGGTCCTTGCGCGGGCGTCTCATCCCTAAGACTTGTTTGCTCTGTATGGAGTGCCCCGTGGTTCCTCGAGTGCCAGCCGCAGAGAGGAATGCCATCAACTAGGGCGCTATTGGCCACTAACCACTCGCTCGCCGGCCGCTCGGGCTCCGCGTTTCAAGTTCGTTATCCTAACCGTCTCCTCTGCTCCACCGGGAGCCTGGCCCCTTCTTCTATCTTATCTACTGCCTTGCTCCTCGGCTCCCTACAGCTCCAGCCGCTCGCTGTAATAGCTTGCTTCTCGGGTGGCTCGCACCCCGGGTGGTGCGGCTGAGCCAGAGTGGCTCAGCAGTCGGCCTATGTTTCCGGGCGCACGCGTAAAGGCATGATTAGTTCCACAAATCTCACTGCACTGACCATAGTAAACTCCTTCTCGTTGTACCAAAATAGAGATTTGATTTAAACGACCAGGTACAGCATCACATTTGACACCTGAGGAAGGTACAGCCCAACTATGAGGTACATCAGCAGATGTTACAATCATACGTAGATGAGTTTTGGCTGGTACAACCACTCTATTGTCCACTTCTAATAAACGTGATTGACCCAATTCTAGATCTTCTTCTGGAATCATATAACTGTCAAAAGTGAGTGACTGCTCATCGGAACTGTTATAGTCAGAATACTCATAAGTCCGATACCATTGATGTCCAATAGCTTTGATAGTAATGGCTGGATCTACTACTACCTCGTCCATGGAGTATAAGAGAGCAAATGATGGTATAGCAATGAACATCGGGATGATACTAGGAAAGATGGTCCGAAGAATCTCGATAGTTGTTCCATGAACAATCCTTTGCGGGATTGGATTTTTTTGATAGTGGAAATGCCATAAAGCACGAACCAAGATCCATAATACGAAAACCAAAATCAGAATGAGGAAGAAAAAGATATCGTGATGTAAGTCTATTATTCCTTGCATCATAGGTGTTGCTGCGTCTTGAGATCCTAATTGCCATGGTTCTGCTGCATCACAAGGAGCAATAGTGAGGAATAACCATTCTAGAACAATCATTTGCTTTGGTTCATTCTTTGTCTGCTCCCCCCAAAAAGAAGAGAGACTTCCGCGGAAGACGGAAATTGCTGGTGCCGGTTGGCCAAGAAAGAGATGGGAGTCATTGGGCATTGTTTGAGATTTTAGATAAGTCAGGACCGACTTAAGTCAAGACTTATCTATATACGCAATATCTTGAAAGTCGAAGAGTGACTACTTCTTTCTGCTCGTAGTTCCTCTTACTCGTGGGACTCGGTAGTGCGCTCGTGATAGAGTACTCGTGCAAGAGCGCTTACAGAAGCTCGTAGCTATTGTATGCATGGGGGTGAGGATATTCAGATTGCACGAGCTAGCCTGCCGTTTTCTTGCTGCATCCGTATATTGATAATAAGTAGCCCTTCGACCGCTTGCTTTACCATTGCTTGCTGTTGAAAAGACCGGCAAAACGTCAACTTTCAGGGAAGGGAGATAAGATGGAATCGGCGCCCCATTATTAGTAATGCGTTGACTTTACTAGAGGAGGCGTTTAGCTCGACTGATATTTCGAGAGGAAAGTGATGACGCCTGGCTCGTCTTTCATTATTTAAAGGAACTCCACTTGAATCCTTTAGGTTGCTCTTGCTCCTATTAGGAGAGGAAAGCGGCGCTTAAGGAAGTGAAAGTCCCACTCTCGCTCAGGAAGAAGCCAATCCCGAAATCCGCTTATGGCAAGAAAGCTCAACTTCCCGATTGGACTATCGAAGGGGAGCTAGCTTAAAGGCTTTTTTTATAAAGCTCGACTATAAAAGAGAGGAACGAATGGCCTCAAGCCCTTAGAATGCGTGTTCAGGTCTTGTCGTGGGTGATTGGTGGTTGTGTAAACGTCACTTTCTCAGGGCTAAGGTTTGATTGAGATTAGAGAGCGGACCTAGAATGATAAGTTTCCTCGGGAGTTGGATTTCTTTGTTTGTAACTCCTCCGATTAACAGTAGAGCCGTAGAAAGGACTTCAGGAGAGTACCGTACCTCTCTTTGAAACTCTTTTATGAAAAACCTATTTCTGAGAGAAAGAAAGATAAGATGTCATCTTCTTGAAGTCAATAGAGGCATTCTTTTTGAGATGAAGGATGGTGAGGAGATTCTGTTGTTCGGGTATCCTTAATCGATAGCAAGAGTAAGCCAGCAAGAAAACGGATGCGCTAACGTAGGCTTTCTAATAGGGGTTAACGCTCGGCTTGCTTTAGCTTCCTTACTTGACTAGTCTTCGGGAATGGAAGTCAGAGAGCTACAAAGGCATAAAAGAAGTTCTCTTGCTCGCTGCAGGCAAAAGAAGGCCGAGAGGATACATGATACATCTATATATAGAAAAAAGTTACATAACAAGTCTTCTCTTTATAGAGAGAAAGTATAGATTGGTTTACGATCCTCTCCTCATAGTGACTGTCTATAAAAGAGATTGGGTTTTTGGTTCAGTGTACCGCTATCAATTACTTTCCTGTCCTAATACCTACCGATTTGCCTACCGGCCAGTATGAATTTCTTTCCCTCTCGGCTTCGTCAACTAGACTTGAGAACAGCGCATGAACCCTTTTTTCCTTCTACGAGGCTATCCCAGTTCCGCTAACACAGGGAATTGCTCTTCTAAAAGCCTTATGTAGATGTAGTGGATAAGAAGCTCTCCGTCTTGGGATAGGCCTTCGGATTAGAACAGCTATTCTAAGAGCGTGCTGAATCCAACCCTTGCACGTTCTCCCTTTGGCTAAACCACCACTTCAGGCTAAGCTTTTTTTTTGCCTGGCTGGGACTTACAAAAGTTAGACTTTTGCGCTCTCTCAAAACGCCTGCATGCCTGCGAGTGTTCTCCCCGGTCCTACAAATTGAGCTTCCGAAAGGGGTGCTTGCTGGAGCAGCTCAACGAGATGTGGGTTCAATTCCCGCTATGCCTCATCCTAGTAGGTGTCTGTGCCATTGGGCCAGCTAAACTTGCTCTGATCTAGTGTGCGTCCGCTCCTCTTCGGGCTCACTCAGCAGAAAGCTAACTCTCTTCTCCTGCTTTAGCTTGAGCCCACCCGGACAGACTCTGGCATGACACTTGTCACCATACATAGGTAATAGCATGTCCCAATGCCGAAGTTGCTGCTCAATATGATCTTGTTTTTGGGGGGAGGATCTAATAAATGGACCAAGGGAGCACTTTCGGGTCGATAGCCCTTGATCCGAGATCTCTTTTCGCTTGAAAGAAGCGCAACTTTTAGGATTGACTATTCTAATTTGGAAAGGTGAAGGGAGCCAAAGACGTAGTATCATTGTGTAAGTTGGCATCCTCTTACTTCGTTGTATTCAATTCATTTCATTGTTCAGATCAAGGCCCATCTGTCTTAGGTACCCCACTTATACCTTAAAATATCATATATGCACCGCTGCTGATCCTTTGTCCATTTCTAAATCCAGCTTCAACCGAGCATACGTCTGCCGTGGGAACAGGAAAAACGGAAATGTACTTTTTGTTGAAGTCTTTCCCCTTGGAATGCTGGGGGGCACCCCGCACGTCTTGGAAGAATCTGGCTTTGTATCTTCAGTTGTTGGCCCATGGTCCTCAGTGAGGAAAGGACCTAGAAAAAGCGGGACCTCTAGGAGAAGCCGAAGCCCCGAAAGTATGCTTTCAGACTTCCTTTTCCATAAAGAATTTGCCTGTGTTCAGTTAGTAGGAACCGGGCGTCTCCCCCTTCAAAACTATGGGATGTGTTGGAAATTCGTATGTGATGCCCGACCTGCCTATCTCTTTTGAACGTGCTACGAGATTAACAATCCATCTCTAAGGCAATCTTTAAGGCGGAGAAAGAGGAGTTTAGCTAGCCTGATAGTAGTCAAAGTTCTCCGTGGCTTAAACAGCTTTTCTTTTAGTGGAGATCCTCAAGGCTAGAGGCACTGCACAGCTTAAACAGTTCATTTTTGACTAGGGACTCCTTTGAGAGGCTAGGCTAAAACCATGCCTATCACTGGCGAAGTCGTAAACCCTGAGCCCTTTAAAGCGCTGGCTTAATATAGTCTAGGTGAAATCCCTATTTGCCTCCAAGTAAAGTTCCTCACTCAAATCCTTACGCCGGAAAGAAAAAGCACTTTTGTATGTAAAGACCGGCTGACTCTTCACTTTACTACTCGCTTGGTGACTAACCTACCAAACCAACCCAATCGTACGCAGCTCCTTCGTCCCTTTCCTCTCTTTCAACCCATCTCACATCTGCTTATTTGATTTAGGAATCCTTTCTGGATTGAAACCTGGACTTGATGCCGACTGCCAAGATTACTACGGTGGTTAAAAGACCTTGACTTTGGAACCGGCCATAGCTTCAGCTTGGCTTCCTCCTCTTCCTTCTTCGAATCTGCCTCGCCTTTCAGAGGTTTGGAACCCTTCTGTTGAGCACAAATTCTGGATGATATTAATTCCTTCCGGCTTGCCACCTTCCTTCCTTGATTGAACCTTTCCTGGATCAACATAAAGGGAGATCTAAAGAAAGAATGAAGAGAGAACAGGACTGAGCGCCTAGCGCGAAAGCCCTTGCGCCTTAGCACAGCCCTTTTCTTTCTGGCCAAGCGAAACTTCTTTCCCCTTGAATGAACGAACAATAAGTGGCAGACCGGACGAAAGGAAAGTACAAGAATTGATATCATACATATCTCCG